TTATCCGCCTATTGAAATAGATTCAACAGCGGCTAGATCCAGAGGAAAGTTGTGAGCATTACGTTCGTGCATAACTTCCATACCTAGGTTAGCACGATTAATGATATCGGCCCAAGTGTTAATTACACGACCTTGACTGTCAACTACAGATTGGTTGAAATTGAATCCATTTAGGTTGAAAGCCATAGTGCTTATGCCTAGAGCGGTAAACCAGATACCTGCTACGGGCCAAGCAGCTAAGAAGAAATGTAAAGAACGGGAGTTGTTGAAACTAGCATACTGGAAGATCAATCGGCCGAAATAACCGTGAGCAGCCACAATATTGTAGGTTTCTTCCTCCTGACCAAATTTGTAACCTGCATTTGCGGACTGATTTTCAGTAGTTTCCCTGATCAAACTGGAAGTTACCAAAGAACCATGCATAGCACTAAATAGAGAGCCGCCGAATACGCCAGCTACACCCAACATGTGGAATGGATGCATAAGGATATTGTGCTCAGCCTGGAATACAATCATGAAATTGAAAGTACCAGAGATTCCTAGAGGCATACCGTCAGAGAAGCTTCCTTGACCAATAGGGTAGATCAAGAAAACGGCAGTAGCAGCTGCAACAGGAGCTGAGTATGCAACAGCAATCCAAGGACGCATACCTAGACGGAAGCTAAGCTCCCACTCACGACCCATATAGCAAGCTACACCAAGTAGGAAGTGTAGAACGATTAGCTCGTAAGGACCCCCGTTGTATAGCCATTCATCGACGGAAGCTGCTTCCCAGATGGGATAGAAATGCAAACCGATGGCTGCAGAGGTAGGAATAATGGCACCGGAGATAATATTGTTTCCATAAAGAAGAGAACCGGAAACGGGCTCACGAATACCATCAATATCTACCGGAGGAGCTGCGATGAAAGCAATAATGAATACAGAGGTTGCGGTCAATAGGGTAGGGATCATCAAGACGCCAAACCATCCAATGTAAAGACGGTTTTCGGTGCTAGTGATCCAGTCGCAGAAGCGACCCCATAAATTTGCGCTTTCGCGTCTTTCTATAATTGCGGTCATGGTCAGAACTTCGTTTATAAAATCATCAGAGGCTCCCAAGCATAAGGCTTGTTATTTGACAGTATAATATGATCCATGTATCAATGTCAACCAATATCCGGTATGGGATTTCAATATCTATCCCAACGGGATAGATACTGATCTATACTATATTGATAGAATATAGATGTATTTGAGATCTATATTTTTTGCAGATATTCCAAACTCTATAGATCTATCCGTAGTTAGATACTACATAAAATTATTTCTTTCTGGTTCCAGGAAGATCCATTGTGTTGTAATTAGAACGGATAGGATTGAATCAGTGAAAAGAAAAATTTTTTTGTTCGCTACAACGAACGAAGTGCAATGCAATTCTGGAACCGAATTCTGAATCCATTGATACGAGTGGGATATGAATTCTTCATCACTTTTCCAGAATAAGTGGACAGAGGTACCTATCGGAATTGGATCAATTTTTTCCGGGTTGCCCGGGACTCGAACCCGGAGCTTGTCGGATGGAGTGGATGATCTGCTCCTTCAGTATCAGTAAGAGCGAGAAATCTCTCCCCAAACCGTGCTTGCAATTCTCATCGCACACGGCTTTCCCCATGTAATGTATTTATTTCCTAATCATTTTAGTTCTCGGATGGAAAAAGAAAAATGATTCTGAATCGAGGCAATTACTCAAAGAGCATTTCATTGGTCAAATAAGTTTTCTTTCTATTCTAAGATCCTGTATCTTTTGCCAGGAATTGGCTAGGGGATTTATCTGGAGAATATCTGAATGCCAAATTCGTTCTCTCTGTGAATGGGCCGCTGCTTTCGATGAAAAAGCCGGATAATCAAATTCTCGTTCTTTTGAAAAAGATTTTTTGAAGAGTTCTGGACCTAATTCCTTCCGAACTACACGTATCGTACTTTTATGTTTACAGGCTAAAGTTTTAGCACATGATAGTGAAAGTATATACTTTATACGATATAAACCATCTCGACCAAAGGATCCACTGTAGTAATGAAAAATATTTCTCCAAATTCGATCGAATCGATCGAGGATATCATCATCTGTTAGACTAGTCCAAGACAATTTACTAATTGGCCGCCCTGATATGTCACAGAATTTTTCTTTAGCCAATAATCCAATTATTGGTACAATCGGAACTATTGGATCAAATTCATCGGTAATAAGATCAGTAATAAATAACTTATCTAGCATTTTGATCCTGACCAGAAGAGGTTTCATCCGAACCCTCAGAGAATAACCTAGAGAAGAAGAACAATTCTTGGATAATTGATGAGAACATATCCTATATGGTTCGGACCAAAGATGGAAATAACATTGCCGAAAAATTGGAAGATGATATCTACATTTTTTCACTAGGAGATGAGTACCCCTTATAGCTATAATAGGTCTTTCTCCATATCTAACATAGTTAATTTTAGGATCCTTCAACGACCAGATACTTTTCAGTGAATTTCGACGAAAATTTCTGATAATATGTTTTACTTTTCGATGAAAATGAGTTCGCTCAGGGAAAGATCCATGAGACGACGATCGTGGATGAAAAGATCGTTTAAGAAGGGGAACTAAAATGGATTCGCATTCATAAACATAATTATTCCACAGGAACAGCAAGAATCTTGTATTTACTCTCGGAACGACAATAATCGATCTTTTTAAATTCTCTGGACTATTTCGATATTTATAGAGAACAGATCGTAATGGGTGCAAGGAGGGAGCATCTCGGATCCAGCGACGAAAGGTTCGAACCAAAATTTCCGGATGAATAGAATAGGGTATGCGTGTATCTAATATATAATTTGAATGCGGGAATTTATCTTCCAAGAAGGGAAATATTGAATGGATCGACCGGAAACTCTTCCATTCATTAATCCCTTCCACAGAATATTTTGACCGTATAGAGAACGGAACTTCCAGGACCAATGTCAGTCCTTCTAGTATCGATTCAGAATAGGAACTCTTGTTGTGATCAACTAATGGATTTGGATCGCAATTCACAAATAAAAAAATTGAATTATTCTGTTGACGTATTTGACCAATCAAACGTTTTACAATTAGGAAACTTAATTTATCATTGGAACTTAAATGTTCCATCGGTTCAGAGGAACTTGATACATCCAAATAATGATCATGAGAAATTACGTAAAGATCTTCCTGGAAAAAGAGTGGATATAAAAAGCATTGTTGCCAAGAGCTATCTTCCTTTCCGTATCTATGGAACTCATCCATTTTCAAACCTCAGCTACGGCTCTCGTTCATGAGAATAACCTCTTAATTTCTGAGATAATACATGGTGCAATCTAGTCGGGACAAGATAGGAAAAAAATAGATATATCCAGATATAAAGATTCTATATTCTATTCAGCAGATTTACTACCCAAGGATCTCATTCGTCATGAGGAAGAACGAAATTCTTTTATACTGGCGACCGATCGCTCTCCTGACTCATGGGATAAATCAACCTGGTCAGTACACTATTTATCTTACACATTTGTACTCGAGTACTTAGGACTCATTGTGAGTGTATAAATCCCTGATCTACTCAGGGAAAACCTCCCGATATCGGGTACTGAAATGCTCTTAACTTCTGATCAGTAAAGGGAATTCCTCGCTCGTTTAATTGGAACGAGGAACAGAAGCTCGTTCCTCTGGGTTTACCTATGATTAAAGTCATATAGCTTTCTCCATTGACTCATTCAACTTAACTGTGAATGAATTCGATCCTATTCACAATTATCACATTTGATCCGAAAGGATGAGCATATTATAAATCCATCTAAATATATAATAGACATTTCCCACCCATTTGATTCCTTGAATCAGATCCGGTCCTGATCGAATACAATCAGGTATCCTAAAAATAATATCAGGTATCATAAAGATCATATGTTGGAACGACATGCTCTTTTTTCCGTTCATTATACTTCGAGGATCAGTCGTAGTCTTCCAAACTTTACCGATGGTATCGATGAGTTTTCTACTTCATTCAAATGTGTAAAAGACCTTAGTCGCACTTAAAAGCCGAGTACTCTACCATTGAGTTAGCAACCCATATTGCGAATAGTTATTGAGGATATATATATACGATCGAAGTGGAATGCGAGGTTACTCAATATGAACCGGTAACCGGTAAATAGAATCTTACCAATCGTTAAATGACGAACGGGATAAAAAACCTATGTGAATGACCAAATAATTAACTCGTCAGTTCATATATGGATATGTATAGTTTCTTTCGATCCGCCATTCCAGAATAAAGTATTCTAGGTTATAAATAAATGATTCGTCAACAGAATTATCATGATTGGATAGAATCACTGATCAATGATGAATATAAAATATCTCTTTCTATTGTGAATGGACGAATTATATCGACACAATACACTATTGTCAATCCAGAATAAAATATAAATGAATTGTTGGATTGGCATCTATATTGGGACGATATGTTAGACGCATCGAGAGGAAATTCTAGGCTTATTTGTAACAGCCTTGGTGGAACGATTCAAATATTCGTCATCTATGGGATCACATGGAAACGAGAGTGACTTGGAGAGTATATAATATAATAATAAAAATGTTGAATCAAGGGTATTTGATCCGAATAGAAAATGTTGGATATCATAATCCACATCCACTAAACCAATTATGTAAAGTCGCACGTTGCTTTCTACCACGTTGTTTCAGACGATGTTTTTAAGATTCCGCCCTGCTGATCTCGAATCATGATCGAGACGTGATTATGAATAGTCATTAACTCCGTTGATATGATAGGATATGATAGGAATAGATATCGAATTGAATCCACTCTTTTTGTATTGAATACACTCAATGTAATCAATTAATTTATATTGATTAGGTACTTAATGCTTCTTTAGCTGCGTGCATTACCTCGACAGTAACGTTCAAAATGCCCTTTTGTCGTGCAAATTTTTCCGTATTTCTCTTTACTTCGTCCCTGACAAAACGGGGGATTTTATTCAATTCTAGTCGACTTTCAGGATCCCAAATTAGACTTATATCCGTGGATAATGATTTAGTCATTATTTCCTTCGTATCATGACCACAAAAAATCTCTAGAAGATGATCTTCCATACCCAGAGCGAATGAGTTATAAACTGGATCAGCTATTTGATTAGTACCTTCGTAACCCAAGAAGGGTCGATATCCCAAGGAAAAATTTTGGATATGAGCTGGTGCGGAAATAACTCCACAGGGAATCTCAAGACGTTTACCGATATGACGTTCCATTTGAGTACCAAATATTGCAGAGGGCTCCATGTGAGCGATAATATCTCCTACTTGAGCATGATCATCTGTGATTATTATCTCATCACAAAAATCTTTAATTTGCTCTTTGAACCATTCTGCATCATGTTTACAATAAGTACCTGTACAACTCACACGAATTCCCATCTCTCTAGCAAGTATCTTAGTAATTGAAGCAGCATGAGTTGCATCACCAAAAACGACTGTTTCTTTCCCCGTAAAATTCTGACAATCGATAGATCTTGAGAACCAAGCAGCTTGGGAAACGAATCGAGTTTGTCCATCGATATAGGATTCGTAATCAACCCTTTTATTTGATAAAATAGGAGCCGCCAAGGTATCAACATATTTCTTTATCTGTCGGATGCACTCGGCCGTATCTACAGCTCCCATAGGAGTTGTAGATACATAAGGCATCCCAAATTCTTTATTCAAATACATCGCTGTCATTAAGCCCACTTCACGATAAGGAATTAAATTGAACCGAGCTTTTGGTAAATTTTTCGGATCCTCTACAGATCCTCCTTCAGGAATTATTTGATTAATTTTGATGTCCAGATCTTTCAATAAACGTCTCAACTCACGACAATCGTGTCGATTATGAAAGCCCAGAGTAAGAATCCCAATTATATTTACAGAGGGTGTATCTGTTACAAATTGATCCAATGTTTCTTGTCTATGGGATTTCTCCAAATAATATCGAACCACTTGTTCCAAAGTTCTATCCGCTGCCTGAATTTCATTCACTTGATAATGATCCACATCCGCAAAAATGACGTTGCAATCGGAGATTATGGATGCTCTATCCACAAAGTTTTTTAAATCCTCTTGCAAGATACTAGAGGTACATGTAGGTGTCAATATGATCAGATCGGGACCTTCCTCCTTATCTTTTCGAAGAATATTATCCACAACTCTTTTTCGAGATCCACGTGCTAGTACGTGACGATCTACTATACTAGCAGTTGCAGGAGTAAAATTTCTTTCCCGTTCTAACATAGAGCGCATTACATTAAAATAATCATCTCCTAGAGGAGCATGCATAATGGCATGGACATTTTTGAATGAACTAGCTACTCGTAGAGTTCCAATATGAGCAGGACCAGCATACATCCAATGGGCTAATTTCATAAATTGAACCTTATCTCGAATTGATCCGTATTCCCATCTTGCACCACAGAGATATCCCTTTATCCCTTCCCCATTGTAATAACATTCCCTTCTGATAAGTATGGTGAAATGATGATAAAAAGTAGGACAAAATTCCATTAGATCTACTCTTTACGAAAGAATAAAGAGAAGAGGGAGGGAAGGTAAAACAGGAACCAATGAAATAAGTCTGGGACGGAAGGATTCGAACCTCCGAATAACAGGATCAAAACCTGCTGCCTTACCGCTTGGCCACGCCCCATTCCCATCCTATTTCCCTATTCATAGGCTAATGAATACTTATATCAAATTTTTTGTCAACCCATTAAGATCCAAGATTCATTAGATCAGATCCTAATTGGTCCGGAAATTTTCATTTTGTGGATATTTTTACAAAATAGATTCTTGATGGAATTGGACATAATAGGAGAAACAGAAAAAGGGACAAGAATATCCATTCATTGATCATTCTCTATTAGATTGGGTAAAATATTTTATGTATAAAAAATAATCCCTTCCAATCCCAAGTCTGGTCAAACTTGCCGAAGAGCTTCGATCGATTTGATCAATCAAAGACTTTTCTGGCTTTACCCCCCCCCCCCCTAATTTTTATTGGAGAAAAAAAAATGCTAGTTATACTCAATATTTGTCTAGATTATGCCTTTATTCATTCAAATAATCCCTTTTTTGGAAAATTACCTGAGGCTTATGCAATTTCCGATCCAATTGTCGATGTAATGCCAATTATTCCCCTTCTTTTTTTTCTCTTAGCCTTTGTTTGGCAAGCTGCTGTAAGTTTTCGATAAAAAGTATCCCCTTTCTTCATTTTTCCAGTTTTTTTATCGCTGTCATTGATCCAATTTATTTATCACTCTTTCCATTTTTTGTGGCAGAAGTTCTACTCTTGCTCCACCCGACGATACCATATCCAGATGCCTTATCTGTTCCCAGCTAAAAAATTTTCCACTCACCTTCGTCAATTCCTTCTGATCCCATCGCTCACTCCGGATCGGGCTATTTGATAACGTATTAATACGAATGACATATTTTCATAAATATTTGATAAATAGCTGGTTGATCTAAAAAAGAAGAAAGGCATAAAAAACATTTTGAAAACAAAGGGAAAAATTATCTCCTTTTTTTTTTAATTGATTTTCACACGTGATTCGGAGAAAGAATTTTGTGATTTGTATTAATCATACTATTGCTTTGTATTCAAGTATCCATATATGGTACAAAGATTGATGATCTATTCTGTTGTACTTATAATCAGGATCCCGGAGATTACGTAATGCTTACTCTTAAGCTGTTCGTTTACGCAGTAGTGATATTTTTCATTTCTCTTTTTATCTTTGGATTTCTATCGAACGATCCAGGACGTAATCCCGGACGTAAAGAATAGTGGAAAAAGTATCTATCTTTTCCGTTCCGTAGAAAGATCCGGAGTTATCCGTTTTCAGGATCAATAGTGACCAAACGGAGAGAGAGGGATTCGAACCCTCGGTACGGATCATCCGTACTACGGATTAGCAATCCGCCGCTTTGGTCCGCTCAGCCATCTCTCCAAAATGTGTGTAACAAATGGTGGAGTGAATATGTATACCATAGCATGTACGGATTGTATCGACAATACAATGAATATAGCAATTATTCAGTTAGATCAAAATCAATCCAGCGAATCATATTGTTCATTTCGTTCAAAATGATTCTTTGCTTTTCTTGGCCTGGCCACACCGGCCAGGCCAAGAAAAGCAAAGAATCAGTCGTACAGCGCTTTACCTAATCTGATAGCTAAAAGAATTATTATAAAACTAATAAAAACGAGGGTCATCCCAAATAGAACCTTTAGGATAATATCTTCCCCTATACCAAAAAAAGAATCAAAATACATTATAATGTCCTCCTATTTCTAATTTATGTCTTATTTTAAGGATATAAGTTGCTTAAGGCAAGGAAAAGAGAAAATAGAAGCGTGAAAAGTGATTGATCTCGACAACATTTTATTCATACATCCATCAAGTCGATGGGATCATAGGGGTGAAAGAAAACGAAATGGATCTACAGGTTATTGCACAGCTCACTGTTCTGACTCTGATGGTTGTATCGGGCCCATTAGTAATTGTTTTATTAGCAGTTCGCAAAGGTAATCTATAATTACAATGAGCCATCTCCGGGAATGAAATACTATTTACCCAAGTATAGAATCTCCGGGGATGGAGATTCATGTAATGATGAAAACGAGGTAATGATTGATAGAAACTTTCAATGGAGGTTGATAACTCCTCATCTTCCTATTGGTTGGACAAAAGATCGATCCCTATGTTACAATTGGATCGTGGCGGGTATAGTTTAGTGGTAAAAGTGTGATTCGTTACATTATCAACTCGAATAGTTGAAGGATCTTTTACATGGGTCTATGATCCATCTAAAGCTCTATTTCCAGATAGGTTAAAAACCTCCCCTATGAATACCTTGGTTCAGGAATAGCATACCTTCTCGTAATCTGAATCTTAAATGATGAAAGAGAAACACATTTTTGGTTCCAAGATAGCGACACAGAATGTTTTAAAGGTTATATAAATCTTTCCAATTAGAGAAATCACAGATCTATGGGGATCCAAAGATATTTTTTCATCGTGACTAAACCTTCAACTTATGGATGGAAAGACCCCAGGTTGAAGCCGAATAGCTATAGAACGATGACTTTGGTTTACTTGGGTTATCAACATGGCATTTCGTTCGAGCTCGGTGGAATTTGTTCTCCTGGGGATCGGAATCAGTAGAAATAGGGAACGAAGTAATTAGAAAGATTCGTGATTATTTGAAACTTTCAAAAATTTCTCTTTCTATAAGGATCATCTAGAAAGTGAGTAAGTATTCTACGATTCGGGGCCCTTCACTAAAAAAAAAAGATAGAAGGGGAGAAAAGAGAAGAAACTGACATAGATGCTATGGGTACGATAAGAAATTAGGCTTTTATTAGAAAAAAAAAAATAAGAAGAAGAAAGAGTCGAAATATCCTTTCACAAAGATTTGATATAAATACTCCGTTTCTTACCTCATACCTCTATCCCCCATGAAGGAGCCGAATGACATGAAATTATCATGTTCGGTTCTGAATTAGAGGCATTGAATAATCAATGTCGACTATAACCCCTAGCCTTCCAAGCTAACGATGCGGGTTCGATTCCCGCTACCCGCTAACAGATATCTACCTATTATATCTATATAGATATAATAGGTAGATATAAAGTGATTGAGTATATAATATAATTTAACAATTCATTCAAAATCTATTTTCCGTTTCAATGTTAAATAGATGTGAAATAGATTCTATTCTTTTCCTAATCTCATTGTGAATAAAAAGAAAGAAAGAGCGTCCATCGTCTAATGGATAGGACAGAGGTCTTCTAAACCTTCAGTATAGGTTCAAATCCTATTGGACGTAATACTCTTCAATTGTTCTCAATTGTTGTGCAATGTATTGGAACACATTCTTCAGCTCTTTTTCCTGATGTCCCACCAACCAAATGATCAAATATTCATTTTTTTTCTTGAAGTAGAAAAAGTTCAGTATGTTCCTTAAGAGCTTCTTCCAAAAGGGCTTCCGCTTCTTCCGTAAATGTACCAGTAGAACGTATAATTTCTCCAAACTGAGGTTTATTCTTTATCAAATACTCGCGTAATCGAACGAGAAATTTTCTCACCTGTGCTATCTCTAATATATCTAGGTATCCATTCGTTCCGGTATAAATAGTAGCTATTTGTTCTTCTACTTTCAAAGGAGCCGACTGAGATTGTTTGAGCAACTCACGTAATCGTTGACCCCTTGCCAACTGATCTTGAGTAGCTTTATCAAGATCGGAAGCAAATTGTGCAAAAGCTTCCAACTCTGCAAATTGAGCTAACTCTAATTTCAATTTTCCAGCTATCTTTTTCATAGCTTTTATCTGAGCCGCGGATCCTACTCTAGATACGGAAATACCCACATTAATAGCAGGTCGGATCCCGGCATTGAATAGATCAGACGATAAAAATATTTGTCCATCGGTAATTGAAATTGCATTAGTGGGAATATAAGCTGAAACATCTCCAGCTTGAGTCTCAACTATTGGTAGAGCCGTAAGACTCCCCTCACCTAACTGAGAACTTAATTTAGCTGCTCTTTCCGAGAGACGGGAATGCAAATAGAAAACATCTCCCGGATAAGCTTCTCGGCCAGGTGGTCTTCTTAATAAAAGAGACATTTGTCGATAAGCCTGTGCCTGTTTGGAGAGATCATCATAAATGATTGAAGCATGTTGTTTCTTATACATGAAGTATTCAGCCAAAGCTGCCCCTGTATAAGGAGCGAGATATTGTAATGTAGCGGGAGAATCTGCAGTTTCCGCTACTACAATGGTATATTCCATTGCGCCACGTTCTCGAAATGTATTAACTACCTGAGCCACGGAAGAAGCTCTTTGACCAATTGCTACATAGACACAGATTACATTTTGACTCTTTTGATTAGGAATAGTATCTGTAGCTACTGCTGTCTTGCCAGTCTGTCTGTCCCCAATAATTAATTCTCGTTGACCACGTCCTATAGGAATCATAGAATCAATAGCAATAAGTCCCGTTTGAAGGGGTTCATATACGGAACGTCTTGATATAATACCTGGAGCGGGAGATTCAATCAGTCGAAATTCGGAAGCTGAAATTTGACCCTTGCCATCAATGGGTTGGGCTAGAGCATTTACAACACGACCTAAATACGCATCACTTACTGGTACCTGAGCAATTTTTCCTGTTGCTCTAACGGAACTGCCTTCTTGTATCATCAAGCCATCACCCATTAATACAGCTCCAACATTATCCGATCCCAAATTTAGGGCAATGCCTATTGTACCATCCCCAAATTCCACTAATTCCCCTGCCATTACTTCATCAAGACCATGAATACGAGCAATGCCATCTCCTACTTGAAGTACGGTGCCAAGATTACCAACTCTTACTTCGTTATTATATTGTTCGATCTGTTTCCGTATAATACTACTAATTTCGTCGAGTCGAATATTTCCCATTAGCACTCATTAATTATCTGTTGAGAAATAGGACCTATAACAACTAACTAATCATTTGTGTTCATCATGGCTCTAAGCAGGCCAATATTGTGATCGATCGTACGTAAATGTAACTTAGTATTCAAACGACTATTCAAAGTTACTATAGCTCTTCGTAAAGCTTGGCGAGAAACTTGTTGTCGGATCTGGTCAATTACTCTTTGCTGTTCGGAGTAAACTGTCTCATTCTTGGGATCCTCTAATTGTTCCAAATTCTCAGAAGCAGCTTTGAGAAGATCCTCTTTCTCTCGTTCTATCTGGGAGTCTCCATTTACCCGGATTTCGTCCGCTATCATTTCCACTTCCCTTAAGCGAACCCGAGCTTTCTCGAGCTGATTGATAGCTCCTTTACATAGTTCTTCCGAATTCTGAATAGTCTCCAATATTTTCTGTTTACGGTTATCTAATAGATTACTTAATGAAAGTAGATTATCTATTCACAAATTTAATGAATTCATAATCTCTTCCCAAACCGAACACGAATCTTTCGATTCATTCGGCTCTCCTGCTCAGTTCTTTTGTTTATTCCCCAGGAACAAACATATACGTTCCCTTCCCTCATCAACACCAAGCCTGCCCTTTCCGTTCCGTTTACGGAAGATTAGAATCAATCTATAAAAAACCGAGATCTCCGAAGGGCTCTTCCGGCAAAAGGGATTTGCAATTAGAAATAAAGTTGTTTTTTTTTTTGTTGTCGTTTCCCCTTTTCTCTCCTTTTCTTCTCCCATGAAATTTGAATCAATACGTTCCGTTCAACCAATTAATTTGTGCCTCCTCCTTTTTGTTCTATCAAATAATTTCCCTTCTGTGTAGGTCGTCGGTTCAGCATTGGAACTAAAATTGGATGGGAGATTGGGACTATTTTTCAGTAAATGGATTATTCCATTGATATGAATGTTATATATCGGATCAATCTCCAACTATGCCTTTGAATCCATCTCATCTTGACACAGCGGTGGAAAGAATACCCATTTAGTTGTGCTTAGACTTCAAGCAGTTCAGCTTTAACCATTCTAATGGTCCTCTCTCATTGGTTGGTATAAACTAAGAGTTCATTTCCCAATCAATTACGAAATGCTATAGTTCTTCGCTATTCCCTGTTCGGAAGTAATTCGTTGAGATCATGCACTTTTCTATCTCCAAAGTGCAGCTGGTTGGGCCCAGCCATATTATTCGAATATAAAACTCGCACACACTCCCTTTCCAAAATAGATCAGTACACTAAGCACCACACTTGGATTTATTATATTTGTTTCTAAAATATTGGTATTTGACCCGAAACCCCCAGCAGAAGGCCAATAACTCAAGGAAATCAAAGGATCAATTACATTTTTCATACGCTCTCCCCTCATAGATAAGGATATGTTCTACATAATTTTGTTCTTTTATTATTTGATCCTATCTATCTAGTTCTGGATAAGAATATTTGGGATACTTAGTCCCAGGTCTCATATAAGGATAAAAAAAAATTGCTTGCCCTATCCACTCCCTTCCCTGCCGCACGTGTCATGAATCTTTATGACCGAAGTATAGGTATAGGAAGAAATAAAAGAATTTATTTTCTAATTATTCGGATCAGCCCTTGAAATTATTGGAGAAATACTAATGTAATTACGAGGTGTAGGGATCTTTGTTTTCAAGATCAAACAAAGGGATTTGCAAATAGAAGTGCTAGGGCCACAACTAGCCCATAAATGGTTAAAGCTTCCATAAAAGCTAAACTTAGCAGTAAGGTACCTCGTATTTTACCTTCCGCTTCTGGTTGTCTCGCAATACCTTCTACAGCTTGGCCCGCAGCAGTGCCCTGACCAACGCCGGGTCCAATAGAAGCAAGCCCTACAGATAATCCAGCAGCAATAACGGAAGCAGCAGAAATTAAGGGATCCATGGTAATCTCCTCTTACTAAGGTTGGAAAATAGTTGATAATACAACAATTTCATCTATTGATTGTTCACCAATAGTGAAATTTTGGAACGATTTCTTCCGAACAACTAAGAACCCAAAAGATTTCTTGATGGTATCTAAGTGATAATATCAACGAATAAGGAAACCTATTATTCCCTATGAAGATATTTCTTCATGAAAATATTTATTCTTCTTCATAATATTTGAAATACAGATTCCATTTTATTGGACATATGAATTCTTATCACGGAGAGAGAATAGATTGTGTAAGAGCCTATAAGTAATTATATATCACATCTATAGATGATATATTAATCCATAAAATAGATAAGGCTTTTAATCCATATAAATGGATTAATATATGAAACGAACTATATAAAGAGTAAACGTGTTAAAAAATCCTCCCCTTACTAGGAACAAAAATTGAATCGTTCTACGTTGGGGTACATTCTTTACTCAACCAACTCCGTCCGATTAGTGAACCTGTTCGATCCTATTTTATTTCATATCTCTATACAAATGGACCAATCTGATCCACTCTATCTGGAGATCTAATGGACGAAATTAGTAGTTAACTGATCCTATTCTTACCAAGCTTTTGTTACTAAGAAGTCCGATTTGCTCCTACCATACATATCAAGTCATGAGTTGGTACGATACTTAGAAAGAATTCTATCTGATTGGACAGTTATTTAGTGGTTTAATGATGACCCTCCATGGATTCACCTATATAAGCTGCGGCTAGAGTTGCAAAGATCAGAGCTTGAATACCGCTTGTAAATAATCCCAAGAACATTACAGGTATAGGAACTATTGAAGGTACCGGAGAAACAGGAACGGCAACTACCAATTCATCGGCTAATATATTTCCAAAAAGTCGAAAACTAAGTGATAAAGGTTTTGTAAAATCCTCTAAGATGTTAATTGGTAAAAGTATTGGGGTTGGTTGAATATATTTACCAAAATAACCTAACCCCCTCTTTGCAAGACCTGCGTAGAAATATGCTACTGACGTAAGCGAAGCTAGAGCAACCGTAGTATTAATATCATTTGTAGGTGCGGCTAACTCCCCTTGAGGTAATTTTATAATTCCCCAAGGAAGAAGAGCACCTGACCAGTTAGAAACAAAGATAAATAGAAACATAGTTCCAATAAAGGGAACCCAAGGACCATATTCTTTCTCCCCAATTTGAGTTCTGGTCAAGTCCCGAAAAAATTCGAGAATATATTCAACAAAATTTTGACCACCGGTAGGAATGGTTTGTGGATCTCGAACAGCTATGGTAGCTGAACCTGATAAGACAGCAATTACAACCCAAGAAGTTATAAGTACCTGTGCATGAACTTGAAACCCCCCTATTTGCCAATAAAAATGTTGACCCACCTCCACACCGGATATCTCATAGATATGATTCAGTGTGCTAATAGGAGATCGTACGATATCCATATCCATATTACCCCCTTGTAAAGATTAACTTAAAGAAGAAAAGAAATGATTTTTGTCGAATGAGGGATTCCTCAATTATTTTACTCTCATCAGAATTTTTGATGCCACGAGATAATAAAATGGTTATTCTATATTCCATTAAGAATCTTTTTCAATTTAGAGCAGCCAACCAAATCAATAAATGAAATTCTCTCTTACAAGACCTTAGATGGAATAGCATCCAACTCAGTAAATCCTCAGGTTCTCCTCCCCCTTTTTTTCTATTTTATTATTATTACTAATTAACTATCTATTACCCCTTCATATAGCTATAATTACCTTGATGACCTTCCTTCGCAAATTGCTGACGTTGATCTGTTCAGGATCAATTGGATTGAAGCTATACCATCATCATTGGCTGGAATTGGGATATCTACGAGATCTGGATCACAATCTGTATCAACTAAGCAAATTGTCGGAATACCCAAAGTTCTACATTCCCCAAGAGCAATGGATTCTTCTCGTTGATTGGTAATTATTGCAATATCGGGTAAGCTCGTCATGTATCTAATCCCACCTAGATATTTCTGCAATTGGTCCAATTGTCTCTTGAGCATTGCTGCTTCTTTCTTTGGAAGTCGATTGAATCGTCCCGTATCTTTTTCTTTTTTTAAATCCTTGAACTTCTGAGGTCTCGTCTCTGTAGTAGACCAATTAGTTAACATACCACCAAGCCATTTTCTATTTACATAATGACATCGAGCTTCTGTAGCAGCTGATGCTACTAAATCAGCTGCTTGATATTTCGTACCGATTATCAGGAATTGTTTTCCCCTACCTGCTATATCAAACGCCAAATCACAAGCTTCTGATGAAGAACGAGCAGTTTTAGCCAGATTAATAATATGAGTATCTCTACGCTCTGTAAAAATGTAAGGTGCCATCTTAGGATTCCATTTTCTAGTTTTATGCCCTAAATGAACTCTTGCTTCCATCATCTCTTCTAAATCAATGTTCCAATATCTTTTGCTCATTCTCGTTCGCTTTCCTCCCCAAAATAACGAAATAACATGGACTTTAATATCTAATTATTCCAACGGAATCGATTACATCTCAAAGATTGCCTATCTGTCTAGTACGTAGTACAAACGTTCTCACTCATAGAATATTTTATATTCTTCCTATTATATTATAGATAGAATGAATATTCATTCACATAACAATAAATCTATTTATCAATACTATTTATCAAGACTATTTTAATGGCTGTTTTAATATATTGTGATATTTTTCTTTAATGGAAAAAAAAGATACTTTGTCATGATGAAATAAAATATCTTTCACTTTGTGGCTAAATAGATTACTATTCCCTATTTTTGGATCCATTCCGTTCCGTTTCCCTGAACGGCGAATATGCTGTCCAGTACCGGCAGGTATAATCCCCCCGAGAATAACATTTTCCTTCAAGCCTTTCAACCGATCGATACGACCTTGTAGAGCAGCTTTAGCTAAAACCCGAGCAGTTTCCTGGAAACTCGCTTCGGATATAAAACTTTGAGTATTCAGAGATGCCCTTGTTATTCCCAATAACATGGTTTCATAATAGATTGCCTCTTCCAGAGCACGATTCATTCTCTGTGCTCGTGATAATCCAATGAGTTCCCCGGGTGAAAAAACATTAGCCGTTCCATCTTCTGAAATTAATACTTTCGATGTCATTTGGCGTACAATAATCTCTATATGCTTATCACAAATTCGTACCCCTTGGGATTGGTAAACCTTTTGAATCTGATTGACCAAATGAATCTGACTTTGTTCCATAGTTATCCTAGCACTGATGAATAACCCCCAAAGACTTCCAAGAAATCTTGTCATATCTCCGGTCCAATTTTCAAAACTTTCTTTCAGATTCATTGATATTGAATTATTCAAACGGGCTTCTGACAATTGTTCAACTTTAGGAAGACCTTGAATTATATCACTGGATTTTAACCTTTCATATATCAATGTTATTAATGTATCTCCTTTGTCAAGAAATTCTCCATAATGACCATGAACAGTCGCTTTTCGAGTAGCCAAATAGGGTTTAGCTGATCTAATGACTAAAGATTCCTCATCAACTGCTATAATTTGACCAGATTCGGGGAGTGGTTCATGCTCGGATAAACATACACTTTCAGGCATAAATTGTCCAGGACTAACTACTGGAAATGTTTTTTCGCAGAATTTGGATGAAGAAGAGCACCAATTTGGACCCAAGAGATTGGAGATGATGTTCCTACACGGATCGAAATGAGAAATTCTCGTATTTTCGTCCATAAAATAGTATTTAGGTACTTTAAAAGTATTGAAATACTTGTGGAAAATGGAATGTTTCTTTGACAAGACTTTATTATAAGTTAGAAAATGGGAGGATGGGAAACGGTTGGTGATACTATGTAAATGACCCAATAGACCCGAAAATTCAATGATTTTCCTCATAGGATCCTCTCTATTTGATTTATTTACCGTATCATAACATTTTGAATAATTGAATAGAACAATTCGAAAACAGTCGGATGGTGACAGAACCATAAAAGATCCACTGTCTTCCCCCCCATTAGATAATGAACAAATAGTTCCTTGATGCTTATTAATTAATTGACTCTCTCCATTGGAAGAGAAAAGATTAGTGTGGTACAATTTGTTATGACACATCAAATTTGAACTTGTTTTATTGCCCCTTCTCCCCATGAAAAAAGGGGGGTATTTCATCAAGCTAATTTGGATCATATTGCTAACGATCTTATTTGTTTTGACTGAAGTAAGAGAAGCATAAGCCCCAGATTCTATAGAATCTATTTGTTCCCAATCAAATCCTAGACAAATTCGAACCAATGGAATACTTGTTACTTGGATTCGTTCACCATCTTCGTACGAAATAGAATTGCTAACTTGAATCTGCAAATTGTCCCCTTCCCTCGAAAAATCTAGGGAAAGGGGTGTTGTCATATCCGGTCCATCAGGTATTCCATATTCTACGTTAGAATATCCAAAGACGGAATTTCTCTGTAGAATACCACTTTTGGGTATTCTAAGAATCGGATCAGGACAAGGTCTTATTCTTTTTCCCCATTCTTTATCACACTGCAACGGGACGATGAATCGATTCATTTGTTTTTTCCCCTTAATATTGTAATTCTTAGGGGAAAAGGTTACATAAATAGAGTCTTGATGCTCGTTGAATATGGTCCGATCAGTTTCTGAATAACTGAAGATTTGTTCTTCCTTCCCATAGCAGTTTGAGTAACCCGATCTATGTTCCACTTGATCCACGTAAGAATCGGAAAGTGATTGATGTTTGGCAACAAAAAGTTGAACATCTACTTGATCCTGATGCTTATGAAATGGGAAGGGTACTACACCGGATCCGTATATACCTCCCGATAATATCCATAAATAACCCGTCCTGCGTATAGAATGAACATTACCGTGTGCATATTCAGGTGCATTATACACATTGGTACTCCAGTGCATTTCTCCTTCTAGGTCAGAATATATATTTTTGCGAACTTTTTCCTTGAAGGAAGATGTTCTAGTACGAACCTCGGCAATAATTTGTTCCGATTCAACATATTGATCATTCTGAACCAAAAGCAAACTTTGTGGTGGAATGGTTAAGTTCTGTACTTGATCCTTACCATCAATAGTGATGGATAAGTTATTATGACATAGATAAGCAGGGTGTCCATTACATGTACGTGTAGGATAAGCCAAATTCTTATTGAATTCAATCTTTCCATTGAAAGGGGCTCGTATATGTTCTGCAATATCACCAGTAAATACCCCCCCGGTATGAAAAGTCCTTAGTGTTAGTTGAGTTCCTGGTTCCCCAATGGATTGGCCTGCAATAATACCTACTGCTTCTCCTAATTCGATCAAGTGACTGTGAGTAGTACTCCGACCATAACATAATTGACAAATCCGAGATATACTCTTGCAAGTAAAGGGGGTTCGTATATATATTGGTTGTGTTCGAAGATTTATTAATTGATTGGCAAGTCCAACCCCGATATCCTGATTGCGCGTGGCAATGCATCTCCTATTTATATATAAATCGTCTGCTAGCACACGGCCAATCAGTATTTGTGTTCGTACAACAATTTCATTTCTGTCCCTCTCTCGACCTCGAATGGGACTTACGAAAATACCTTGGATAGTGCCACAATCTCTTCTACGTACTACAATGTGTTGAACCACTTCAACGAGTCTACGTGTGAGGTATCCAGCATCTGCTGTTCGTACAGCAGTATCCACAACTCCTTTACGAGCCCCATAACAGGAAATAATATATTCCGTTAAAGAGAGCCCTTCGCGTAAATTCCTTCGAATGGGTAGATCAATGATTTGTCCTTGAGGATCTGACATTAATCCTCTCATACCTACTAATTGGTGAACCTGAGATGTACTTCCCCTAGCTCCTGAGAAAGACATCATATGTACTGGATTTAAGGGATCAGTCATGCTAAAATTAGGATTCATTTCCTTTCTCAAATATTCACTTGTAGCATACCATATCTCAATCGATTGACGTAATTTTTCCACTGCATGTACATTCCCATAATGATTATGTTTCTCCGAAATAGAACCTTGTTGCTCCGCATCTTGGACGAGCCATCCTTTGGAAGGTGCTGTTAAAAGATCATCAATTCCTAATGAAATAGCTGTATCAGTAGCTTGTTGAAAACCTGAAGTCTTGAGTTGATCCAAGATATGTGATGTATATGTCATTCCGAAGTGATCTATTAATCTGCTAATAAGCTTTTTAATGGCAGTTTTATCCATCACTTTATTATAAAAGGGCAAATTATCAAAGGGCAATTTGGTTCGTTTCTTCATAAGGAAAAATCTCCATATTTTAATCAGCAGAATTAAGCAATGGGTTCAAGCCGGTTATTCGAAGGCTTCCTCGATCTCTATATCTGCACTAATAAAAAGATCATAAGATAAATAGCATTAGATCCTGAGAGTTGGTAGTGATTTATTTGGGTGTTCAAAACGGGCAAAACCTTGTATGGCTTCTTCCATTTCTCGATTGAAACGAGTACGACCAACAGTTGTTCGAATATATATATTAAGGATTTCCCCTCTTCTACCTTTTCTTATTCGAAAATGTTCATGGATTTCGTGGAAGATACCCAAAGATTCGTATTGAACTTCGATAGGGGCTTCTTGGTTTACGGAGGTAATGATACGTAAATCCACTTCCTCCCACCGAAGCCATAAGGGGCTGTATAAGTCAATTCGTTTCTGCCGATAAGCTCTGAGCACATCATCATAACTATAAAAGGAAGGTTTCTTACAGGAAAACCTTTTCTTTTCCGAGTGATACGGGTGGTACCTATTTCCATAAATACCTTTATTATTTTCGACCGTCGATATATAAAGTCCAAGAAGCATATCTTGAGTCGGTATAGAAATAGGATCTCCGATAGCTGGAGACAAAAGATTTGTCTCAGAAAACATGAGTAAACGAGCTTCTGCTCTAGCTTCCAGAGATAAAGGTAAATGGACAGCCATCTGATCTCCGTCGAAGTCCGCATTAAATCCTCCACAAACCGATGGGTGTAAACGAATGGCACGTCCTTCTACTAAAATAGGTTGAAACGCTTGTATTCCTAATCTGTGTAAGGTAGGTGCTCGATTCAACAATACGGGATGTCCTTGCATAACCTCTTGAAGTACTTCCCATACAATGGGTCCCTTATCTTGAATCATACTTTTAGCAGCTCTTAGGTTGGGAGCAATATGTCGTCCAATGAGACTACGAATTACAAATGCTTGAAAAAGCTCTATTGCTATTTCTGAGGGTAATCCACATTGATACAATGGTAGAAAGGGACCCACCACAATAACGGAACGACCTGAATAATCAACTCGTTTCCCTAGTAAATTTTCACGAAATCTTCCCTCTTTGCCTTCGATCACATCTGAAAACGATTTATAAGGCCTATCATGACTGTCTTTCAGTGGTTGTCCACAGATGCCATTATCGAGAAGTGCATCTACGGCTTCTTGGATCAATTTTTTTTGACAAATAACAAATGACTCAGATCCACTTCTTGCTAATAAATTGGTAAGAGTATTATTCCGATTGATAACTCTTCGATAAAGTTCATTTAGATCTGACGAAGTAATCAGTCCACCTTCACCTAATTGAACGATTGGCCTCGGTTCGGGAGGAAGAACTGGTAATAGGCATAAAACCATCCATTTTGGTTCTATATTTGTTCGGAGAAAATGTTTAGCCAATTTTATGCGTCCAACTAGAAAATCCTTTCTTCTTCGAATTTTTTCATCCTCCCATCCATCCACAGTAGATTCTTGATCCTCCTCCAATTTATTCCATTTCAATTCAACCAAGTTCTTCCATTCCATATGTGAACGATCTATAATCATTTGCAGATCCAGACCAGTTAGCTGTTCCCTGATAGCATCTCCCCCAGTAGCTATTTCTCTCTCTTCAAATGTTCCAGAACCTCGAGCAAAGAGGTAATGAGAACGAACAGAGAGGTAATGAGGAATAATATCTTTCCAGGATTGAATCTCATAATTGAATGTACCCCGTGATCTCAATAAAGTTGGTTTGTTAGCTATGGGCTTAGCAAGAAAAAGATTTGGATAGGTTATTCTAAGATTTCCCCCCCTCAGGATCGGACATGAAAGTTTCCTCTCATCCGGCTCAAGTAACTAAAAAGTATGCAAAAAACTATTTTTCGCTCTGAAAAGAGACCGCTACTCTCTGCTCAAGTTCCAGGTTCAATTGAGTATTCCTTTACGATTCTACAACATAGATATGGAATTATTGAGCAGTCTCCTCCCTTCCGAACAATAAATTTCTTTTTTTAAAGACCTTCAATTAGGGATTTACTTGTCTTTATCTCGTTCCATTTGATCCTTTAGGTTCCTGCTTGCTCCACTTCGATGGTTACAACACTATCTATCGATCGAAGCATATGTGCGATGAATAGACTCCTATAGCCATATCTTCGGTCCGGAATACCTCTTATTCAGGGATAACCCAAATGAAAGAGAATTACTTTCGAATTCCATTATATAAAAGAAGTGTTTTCACGAAGTTCAATTAGCAAATTGATACAGAATAGAAAAACCCTGGACTAATTCCTCTTTCTCAACATCTCTTCAAGATGTTTCTAATTCTGAGCTTCATGCTACTCCTCCGGAGGGACATGTCAGAGCTAAAGGCATCCCAATGAGATTGAATAGGATGACAGTTCCTTATTATGGATCTGTATGATCGGAACTTGTGATCAAGTCACACATCGCAGTATACTGGGCCTTCTAATTCTTTCCGAGTTTTAGCTAATAGATTCGCAATATAACTGGGAAGGCGTTTCAAATACCATACGTGAACCACTGGACATGCCAGTTTAATGTATCCCATTCGATATCTTCGAATTCGAGAATCAACAAATTCAACTCCACATTGTGTACAAAATTTTGAGTCTATCTTTTCATTTCCAATCCCTGGAGAATTTCCACAAGCACAAACTCTACTTTTTATAGGTCCAAAGATTCTTTCACAAAACGATCCATCTCTTTCTGGTTTATTAGTTTCATAATGTAGAGTATAGGGTTTAGTCACCTGTCCAACTATCTCGCCATTAGGTAAAATTTTTTTGGACCAAGCACAAATCTGTTCAGGAGAAGCTAATCCAATTCGAAGTTGTTGATGTTTATTCTGGTCAATCATAAAAGATCTTGATTCATTCTGATCAAACTTCCTCCCTATCTATCTGAAAGTCTTTCTCAGATATAATAGCATGATTCGATTCTAGAGCTAAAGATCGTAATTCTCGAATGAGCAATCGGAAAGATTCTGGAGCAGTGTCAGGTTTAGGTATTGGCCTTCCAGTGAGAATGGCACCAAGTACTTCATTACGAGTTCTAATATGGTCAGATTTGAGAGTAAGCATCTCTTGTAAAATATAAGCAACACCAAAACCTTCTAGAGCCCAAACTTCCATTTCTCCTACTCGTTGCCCCCCTCGTTTGGATTTTCCTCTAAGAGGTTGTTGTGTAACCCGTGCATAAGGTCCACTCGAACGTGCATGTATTTTATCATCAACTTGATGACTCAATTTCGACATATAAGCTTTTCCTATTGTAACAGGTTGTTCAAAAACATCTCCTGTTCTTCCATCGATTAATCTATGTTTTCCAGGATGATCCGGTTCGAATACCCATGGATTTGCTGTTTGTTCACTAGCTTTATACAGCTCAGGAAACACTAGTTTTCTCGAAGCTTCTCGCTCATATCTTTCGTCAAAAGGTGTTATTCTATAATGTTTGTTCATCAGATTTCCTGCTAAACCGGGCAAACATTCAAAGATCTGTCCTACATTCATTCGTGAAGGTACCCCTAATGGATTCAATACCATATCAACAGGTATTCCATTTTGCAAATAGGGCATATCTTGTCTGGGCAAAATTATTGAAATAATACCTTTATTACCATGCCTTCCAGCTACTTTATCACCCACTTGTATCTTACGTTTTTGTGATATATATACGTGGACTGTTTCCGCATTATCACCGGAATCATCTACTCTATTGATCCATCTCACATCAATAACTCGACCTCTTCCACCTATAGGTGTTCTGAGACAATTTTCTCTGGCAGTGGATACCTCAATACCAAATATGGTTTGTAATAATCTTCCTTCCGGAGAACATAATGATTCTTCTGTTGTTTGAGGCGTTAATTTACCTACCAAAACATCACCTGTTTCTATCCAAGATCCTAGCATTACAAGACCATTTTCGTCCAAATGACGAAGTGAATGAGCATCTAAATGAGGTATTTCTCTAGTGATTCTTTCAGGACCCTGGCTCGTCATACAGATTTCAATCCTGTATCTTGCAATATGGAAAGAGGTATAAATATCTTCATATACCAGACGCTCACTAATGAGTATTGCGTCTTCGAAATTGTATCCTTCCCATGGCATATAAGCTACTAAGACGTTTTTTCCCAAAGAGAGTTCTCCCCCTACCGTAGCCGCACCGTCAGCCAGAATTTGTCCCTTCCTTACACATTCCCTTTGACGAACTTGAGGTTTTTGATGCGTACAAGTATTGGTATTAGAACGTTGATACATAACCGATTCTGTTCGTACAATGTCTCCATTAACCGATGAAGTTATATTTACAGCATCGATATACTCGATCCTTCCCTCTTGTGTAGCTATAGCTACACTTCCTGAATCTAGAGCTGCTTGACCTTCCAACCCAGTTCCGGCAATGCACTTCTCGGGTCGAAAAAGTGGAACTGTTTGACGCTGCATATTAGAACCCATTAGAGCACGATTTGCATCATTATGTTCGAGAAAAGGAATAAGGGAAACTCCAACGGAAAAATATTGGAAAGGAAAAATACTTCTGAAATGGATTTGTTCCCATGCAATAACTATAAATTCTTGTCGGTATCGAGCTGGAGTAATTTGTTCCTCTTGAATCCCTTGATTTAACGCCAAAGAATTTCCCGTAGCTATCCGATAGTATTCATCCTCATCTTCTCCCGGTAATAGATAAACCATATTTTCTTCTCTCGATCTCTCAGAGATCTTATAGAATGGACTTTGTAAAGAACCGTAATGACCAATCTTTGCATGAATAGATAATGATGCAACAAGTCCAGCATTCATTCCTTCGGACGTATCGATTGGACAAATACGCCCATAATAACTGGGATGAATATCCCGTGTCCGAAAACTAGCAGTTCGCTCTGTTAAGCCCCCAGGGCCTAAATGGCTCAATTTTAGCCCATGAGCTATTTCCGTCAATGGATTTGTTTGATCCAAAAATTGGGATAAGGGGTGTGAACCAAAAAAATCTTGAAAAGTGTTTTTAATTATAGTTGAAGTTACCAAGTTCTGAGGAGTTGATCTACGCTTGGTTGCTCTGTGTATAGTTCTTCGAACTGCATCTTCCAAACGACCTAGAGCTAATCTGAATTGATTCTGTAATAAATCTGCTACAGAACGAATACGTTGATTCCTGAGATGATCCATATCATCGAGTGTGCCCATTCCCATTTTAACTCCGATAAGGTAATCCACAGCAGCCAATACATCTTGTGGTAATGAAAAAATCTCGTTCTCGGGTATATCAAGGTTTAGTTTTTGGTTCGGATTTCGTCGACCAATCTTTCCCAATTCACATCTTTGTCGGAAAAATTTTTCCTGCAATTCTTTACATAGAGACTCGGAAAATACCACATCGCCACTTATACAGTATAGTCTTTTATAAAACTCCAGAATGGCATTTTCCCTCGACCAGAGATATTCCTCCCGCTTCTGCCTCCCCTTCGTCTTCAGTAAAAATAAAAATATTTCGGGATAGCGAGTATTGTCCAGAATATCTTGGAGGTTTAAACCCATAGCTGATAATAGAACTGAAATAGATATTTTCCGTTTTCTGCTTACACGAGCCCATATCTTTTCTCCCCCATCGATCTCTAATTTTGATCTTCTTCCCCAATCTGAAATCAGAGTGCCAGTATATATATAGTTTATTCTATTATGATCTAATTCCAAACGATAATAAATACCGGGACTTATTAATATTTGATTCACCACGACTCTGTAAATTCCATTTACTACAAATGTTCCATGGGAATTCATTAAAGGAATATTTCCGAGAAATACAGTTTGTTTCTGTATCTTCCTACTATTCCTTTGAATCAATTTTGCTGGTACATATAATTCAGAGTAATATGTAAGGGACTGATATACAGCATCTCTCTCTTTGATGAAAGGTTCTGCTAATTCATATTCATTAGCAAAAAGCCTGAATTCAATTTCTTTATCTGTATCTTCAATTTTCGGAAAATTATGAAGTTCTTCCATCAAGCCTTGACCGATGAAACGACAAAATCCTTCAAATTGTATCTTACCAAATTCGGGGATTGTAAACGCTCCCTCATTTTCATTTAATCGCATTGGAAGTTTCCCATCCGTAAAAAAATCTATTCAATTATTCCCGATTGATCCATATAGATCAATCCGACAAAAAATATTCGAATTTATATTAAGTGTTCACTATATCCCGTGAAATTCTACCCGTATCCAGATATATTTCTCCAATAAGAAGAAAAAAAGGAATAAATAAGGAAAGAAGAGGTACTTTTATACTTTCATCCAATCACGTGTAATGGAGCTATGAACGAACAAATCAAACCATTCTTAAAAGTGCATCTCGCATAGAAAATTTCCTAATGAAAATAGTAAGATTGAAAGACGGAGAACAAATTAGATCCATTTCCTTTATGGTTGACTTTAGTATACATCTCATACTATACTTAAAGGACGGACGAATGATTCGATCTGTCCACGGCATTCCCATATCTCGGCGACATAGCCAAGCGGTAAGGCAGAGGACTGCAAATCCTCCATCCCCAGTTCGAATCCGGGTGTCGCCTTGTTGAGGTGAGTAAATGGAACGAAACGAAAAGTCTTTATTTCCATTGCAAAACTTCTGGAGACATATTGGTACATATTACCAATATAGTGAGTCGCATGCATTTGATCCCGATTCCGTCGTGAATGTACGACCCTCGAGTTAGTTATAGTAACTCGTTGGTCAATGATCAAACGGATTTATTGATCTCTCATATCAGCTTGAACGTCAGTAACGTTCAGAATGCAAAGGTGGACCATTTTCACTTCAACTTTGCACTATCGTTAATAGTTACCTTATCATCTCGATAATGAAATCATTATTTTTTAGAGAACATGATCCGTATGGATATAGTCGGTATAACTTGGGCTGCTTTAATGGTAGTTTTTACATTTTCCCTTTCACTCGTAGTATGGGGGAGAAGTGGGCTATAATGGTAATGCTTAAGAATCAATTATTGTGTTCCTTCCAGATCATGCATGATAATATCTCCTGTTCTATAAAGATCCAATAATATTGAATCTTCTTTCCAAATTGATTGAAAGACTCTTTCCGTGGAATTATTTCCTCTTTATCCTCGTAAGATGCATAATTCCTTATCATTATCATTTTACTAAAACAAATCCAATTATCTCTAACAAGTTTTAATGAATTAGTTATTTTTTAGAATGAGTTTCTAATCTCGTTTCTCCCACTGAAGAACGATCTCTCTTCTCTTTCTTAGTAGGAAGAAAAATAGTCCATGTTTTACCGGATGGTTCCAAATTGATCGGATCTGATATGAATTCCGATCTCAGAAAAATATGGGACATAAGTCGAGGTCCTTCATCCTAAATTTACCATATATGAACAAGTACTATTAAGATCTATTTATCCATATATGGGTGTAGAAAAAGAAGTAGTAAAAAAGAAAAGGTTAGATAGTCTTTTCCTTCGTACTACTTCTTTTTCTTTTCAAAAGAAATGAAAAAGCAATCCCTACCCTGTATTGTAGTATAATAAAATATTTTAATATAATAAGATCCCATAACCTATTTTATACTTATGATTCAGATCATTTGGATCTATCTAGTGATCAGTAATCACTCCATTTTAATACAAAGAAATTGCTTTCACTGCTTGCAGTGCTTCAAGCATTCTTTTTGGCGTAAGGGATAAATAGAAAAGCAGTAGGAAATCCAACGAACAATACAATAGCAACAAATCCAAGGTTATTTACTTCCATGATCTCCTTATTTTTACTTTTTCTAAAATAGCTCGAGATTTTATCTCATAGATATGAATCTTTCAAGATCCATGAAATAGATCTGATTGAATCAATAGAATTGGTTCGAGTAACGGAATCTAACTAACGGATTGAATGAATTCTTCGATGGAAATAGTATATCATAATATGATCACTTTTGATAAGACTAATAGTAAAAACTTACGCGCATCATAAAACATTTCGATCAACACATGTCTGTATCATTTCCAAAGAATAGGATTCGTACGAATAATAACCTTCTGTTACCCCAGAAGACGTTCGTCAGACATGAGAGGTATGGATCTCCACGGTTTAGATTGAATATTAAACCTATCCGGTCCGGTGATGATATAGAAGTATAATCATATAAATTTGATCCAGAGGTCTACCCATGACCCTGGAATGAGAAAGACTATTCAGATAGCCCGTCCAGATCCTGACATGATCATTCTTGGAAATACAATAGAATGTCTGGAAATTCACTGGCTATCAATCACGAAAAAGAAGTATTAGCATGAAATAGTCACAATATCCTTAGAACAGAAGGAAGATATACTGTAAATCATTAAATCATTGGGAATTATCTATAGGGATCTCCGCGGGATTCTGACTTAGGAGGACTACCTCTGTGTAACCCTAACATTCTTTGCTGTGTCACCCTAAAATCTATTGATCTTCTCGTATTTTTTATACGATAATTTTCTCCTTCGGGGAGGGAATAATTTTTATTACAGATTCACTATGATTATTATATTTTCTCCCCGGAAAAAGGATCTTTTCCCAAACTGAATTATCGATCTGGTAAATGTATCTAATGGATAGATATACTAAATATATAGTATATCTAGTATATCTAGTAAACCCTATTCTCTTTTTCACTCTTCTACGGAGATTAAGAGCTGAATTTATTAACTTATTGGATCGGGACTGACGGGGCTCGAACCCGCAACTTCCGTCTTGACAGGGCGGTACTCTAACCAATTGAACTACAATCCCAATACAGTACAATTCATTTACTATTGGATCATATTTATTTTATGGTAGGTGCTAGATAGATCGTATAGATTACGTGAGCGCTAGGTCGATTAAAGATCTTATCCTTCTCTTTCATTTTTGAAAGTATCAATTTATATGGAATTGGGCACATATCCATATGATATGAATAGATATAGATATCGGGGAGGGGGGGAGGGTTCAATAACCAATTATCTTTTCATCCATGATTGGCATGAATATATAATACCGATAGATTGGTATTGATGATATTGGTTGGGTCGAGCTGGATTTGAACCAGCGTAGGCATATCGCCAACGGATTTACAGTCCGTCCTCATTAACCACTCGGGCATCGACCCAGAAACAAGAAAGTAATTGAAATAGGTTAAGATATCGAACGAATGGGTATTCTATTTCATGGTACCCCTAGGGGAAGTCGAATCCCCGCTGCCTCCTTGAAAGAGAGATGTCCTGGTCCACTAGACGATAGGGGCCGTCAATTAGAATAATATGAAAGTTCCCCGGAAGTTGTCAATAATATGGCCATAATTATTAATAATATTCTTATTGGTTTCCTATCCTTATTATTTGTTCATTCATAAACTTCCATATATACTACAAAATAAAGAATCCACCCAGAGAGGGTTTGCTCATATATACTAATAAAAATAGATAGAGCTTTGGATGGATCAGAGATCCATTTCAAATATCCTTTAACTATTTGAGTTGATAATGTAACGAATCACACTCACTTTTATAACTAAACTATACACGCCACAATCCCATTGACAGATATTCCGTCACTTCTTTCCTTCCTTCGACATTTGAATCCAAATTCCGGAATTCCTTAATTCTTGTTCCAAGAGAGAACAAAGGATTCTATTGACTCTAGGTTTTTCTTTTCTAATCTTCTACAGAAATAATGTTTACACCTGGTAAAAGAATGTCTTCTACAAAATGTAGAAGGATTATATTGAACCAATCTTGGATTAAGAAAGAAAAGAATTGGTTTAATATAATCGCCATCTTTAAAAATAGAAGGGGTTTCCTTACAACCATGGATCTTCTTAGGTTTGTGATAGATTCTATTCGGGAACATATTCCTTTTCCTTATTTTTCCTTATTTGTTCGAATTTTCTACAGTTTAAAGATATATGGATCATGTGCATCCAATTTGTTTGTTGTCCATATATCGTAGTAGACTCACTCATTACTAATGATGGGGGGGAGGCCCTTTTAACTCAGCGGTAGAGTAACGCCATGGTAAGGCGTAAGTCATCGGTTCAAGTCCGATAAAGGGCTCATGTTTCCTACGAAGAAGATCCGGGTTTCCGTCCGTTCATACATTACATAGATAGAATTTATTTTCAGATTTCAATAAAAATAAAAAAAGAATCGGATTCCGTTTTTTCTCTTATTTTATGGGCGAACGACGGGGATTGAACCCGCGTGTGGTGGATTCACAATCCACTGCCTTGGTCCACTTGGCTACGTCCGCCCTGGAAACCAACCGAACAACTCCGGGCGGGGTATTTCATCGGAGGGTCGTTGTTTAAAATGATCGAGACTGCGTCGACAAGTTCGACTCTATCTGCTTGTCACATATTCAGATTCAGGGAATCTAGACCATTGAAACGAAGGAAGTATCAAAGAATTGGAACATGCATTCATTGATGCTTTTACTGAAACGGGTTGAGGAGTAGATCTGGTACATCTGTACTATCCAGATCTCATAGTAGTAAAAAGGGATAAAAGGATCAGGGAATTAAACTTTTTCAGAAATGAAGGCAGTACTTACTATGCATTCAACATATTAAAATATGCAATCGGTTCCGTTTGATGAATAAATACAAATGTCTTTCAGTTAATTCGAAAGAAAGTTTGATGCAGGTGAATCGGAACAGGATTGGTAGGCATCAATCGATCCGTGTAACGTATCAAATCTTTAACGTATAAGTTCGTTATAAGTCCGGGCTCATTCCGATATAATATGATTTCGGACAGATCTATTGTCTAGCCGAGTTAAGATCTATTTGTAACGGGGCAGAAGGTGACTTCTTTTGGGCCGCAATCCACATAAAATTTGAACAAGGGGTGATATATATAGTTTCGGCCCAACAGACTTCTTTATTCTATTGTTCGAGAACGCATTCCATCCATGAAATATGTGTATTCTTATGACAATAAATATGGGTCTGGAAAACCATGTGATGATTTTAGGTGGAGAGAGAAAACGAACCAAGGATTTTTCTTTAGCTAGGATGGATCAACTCCAAATAATTTTCCTTTCCGGGTATTTTCAATATCCATTTATCACTTATATATATAGTTCAAGAATATATTAGATTTACCGCACATAAAATATTGTAGATAATCCTAGTTGCTAAAGATCTTCGCCCCGATCTTTAGCAAAGGGATAGATACAGCCGGGATTCTCGATTGAACGGATTGAAAAGCACTTCGTTCAACCCCAACGGAATGTGTTGCGTAAAGCCACATGTCCGATCGATACTTTGACTGGACCATGGATTGCTTGAAACATATGATATTTGAGAGAACTCTCGAGTTTCTCGAAAAGCTAGTGATAAAAAAAACCTTGTTTCTTTTATGCTACAATTAGTTCCAGTTCTACGATCCGAACTATTTGGATTGGACAGATTAGACAGATTGGATCGGACAGATACTTCTATAGATCCCCTTGTTTTGTTATAGATTCCCTTGAGAATAAAAGGAAAAGAGGAAGCAATTCATCATACTGGCTAGGAATCCCCTACACCTTATTTATAATATTCCAATGATCAATCCTAATTACTTACTATTTATTCGAACGAAGGCCAAGATCCAATAGACTGGGATTAATCATTCATTAGAACTTTGGGTCTATCGGAAGTGGATTAGTAACCCCAATAATGTAATGGATAATGATTGCATATCATCATGTTAGTCATTACTTAACTTATTTTATCTCCCCCCCCCCCCCTTTTTTTCTTAATGAAAAAAGGTTTTTTTATAGGTGCGATCATCTGGTATCGGATCAATTTCGATCGATGAGGAATAATAATCTGCCTGCCCTGTTCCAACGTTCCCATCCATCGATCTCGAGAAGGACATTATAATAGTTAATAGTTGATATGATCCAAAAAACTCTTCAGGGCCAAGTCATAGGAACTATGATGGGATATATATAAGAGTAGTGTAACTTAGTGGAATGTATAGGGCTATACGGGCTCGAACCGTAGACCTTCTCGGTAGAACAGATCAAAGTTATTATTATCAAAATGATTTGAACTGTTCCAGGAACCCAACATGCATTTTCTCGCATTGGGCTCTTTCATTAACTGATGGAAAGATCGGTTAGTCTGCCATTCTCCTCTTTCTAGGAAAGATACTAATATGGCTCCGTGTGCTCCAAATTATTACCCTTCGGAGCAATCCCAAAGTTATTCAAAAGGTTTCTTTGACGTAGGTCTGCCTTGCTTGGGCATAGATTGACTCAAATAGAGTCTCCTCTATCGCTCCAAAAGTAAAATATGACACTTCATACACCTAAAAGTTCATAGAGCGAAAAGAATATATTTTGAGGTCCCCGTATTATACTATACTCATTATGCCTGGCATTGAACGGAGCTTGGGATTGACCATATCAATTAGATTCGTAATTCGAATCGGATCGAACTTCATCTTTGTCATGCTATTGTTCCCCAGAGAAACAAATTGATAGAGTAAGACTATTTCACATAGAAATATTTCGTGGATCGGACGAATCGATAAACTCTCTCGAAAACCATTGGCGCACGTGTAAACGAGGTGCTCTACCTTGCTGAGCTATAGCCCTTCCTTGCCAATCTTGGTGATACACTACTATACTAACCAGATGGATCACTTTCTGTCAAGGTAGATATTGAATGATCCGATACTATGATCCAATACGTTCTAATAAGTTCGATCTGTGCCAGGGACACATTGTCTATACGTTCAATTCCATTTAGAATCGTTTATAAGTCCAACTCTACCTATGATAATAAATGACCCACTTAACTCAGTGGTTAGAGTATCGCTTTCATACGGCGAGAGTCATTGGTTCAAATCCAATAGTAGGTAAACTTATTAGATACCATTGAAGAGTCGATGGCATCTAATAAGTTTTACTCCACTTGTTTGGATCGAGACGGAACATTGAATCCATTTTAAGATCATTATAGTAAATGTTTAATTAGAAACGGGGGGGCTAGCATTGATAGCCTCTAATCGTGTTCTAGCTCTTTTCAGAGCTACATCAGCCTCAATTGCTTGTCTTTTACCTTCGGCTCGAGTTAAGTCAGCTTTAGCCATTTGAAAAGTTTCCTGGGCCTCTTTGAGGTTGATGTCAACATCTCTCTCTGCATTATTTACCAATATAGTGATTCCATCATTGTCTATCTTGGCGAAACCGCCCATCAAAGCCATAGTTGACCACTGCCCATTGAGACGTATTTTCATAACTCCTATATCTACAGCTGCCACAAGTGAAGCATGATTGGGTAATATGCCAATTTGACCGCTATTAGTAGATAGAATTATTTCTTTAACTTCTGAATCCCAAATGACTCGATTAGGAGACAGTACACGAAGATTTAGGGTCATTTTCAGAATTAACTTTCCACTTTGGAGTTCAGTTCATAGCCTTCGCGGTAGCTTCATCAATGTTACCCACCAAATAAAAAGACTGTTCGGTAAGACCATCTAATTCTCCGGAAAGGATCATTTGAAACCCTTTAATTGTTTCCATGAGACCAACATATTTGCCGGAGAAACCTGTGAATACCTCTGCTACAAAAAAGGGTTGTGATAGGAAACGTTCAATTTTTCTTGCTCTTGCTACGATTAAACGATCTTCTTCCGATAATTCGTCCAGTCCAGGAATGGCTATAATGTCTTGAAGTTCCTTATAACGTTGTAAAGTTTGCTTAACCCCTTGCGCAATTTCGTAATGTTCTTCGCCTACGATCCAAGGTTGGAGCATAGTCGATGTTGAATCTAAAGGATCCACTGCTGGATAGATACCCTTGGCAGCTAATCCTCTCGATGGTACGGTAGTAGCATCTGAATGTGCAAATGTTGTAGCAGGAGCAGGGTCGGTCAAGTCGTCAGCAGGTACATAAACTGCTTGAATCGAGGTTATAGATCCCCTTTTTGTGGAAGTAATTCTCTCTTGCAAAGAACCCATTTCCGTGGCAAGGGTTGGCTGATAACCCACGGCGGAAGGCATTCTGCCTAATAGGGCAGATACCTCTGATCCCGCTTGGACAAAGCGGAAGATGTTATCTATAAATAATAGTACGTCCTGCTCATTTACATCTCGGAAATATTCGGCCATGGTTAGAGCAGTTAAACCGACTCTCATACGAGCTCCTGGTGGTTCATTCATCTGACCATAGACCAGAGCCACTTTTGATTCTGATATGTTTTGTTCATTAATTACTCCCGATTCTTTCATTTCCATGTAAAGATCATTCCCTTCACGGGTACGTTCTCCTACTCCGCCAAATACAGATACCCCTCCATGAGCCTTAGCAATGTTGTTGATCAACTCCATAATGAGTACTGTTTTACCCACTCCAGCTCCTCCGAATAAACCGATTTTTCCCCCACGGCGGTAAGGAGCCAAAAGATCTACTACTTTAATGCCTGTTTCAAAGATGGATAATTTTGTATCCAACTCTGTAAAGGCGGGAGCAGATCTATGAATAGGAGATGTTGTGCTAGCATATACAGGACCCAAATTATCAACAGGTTCTCCAAGAACATTGAAAATTCGTCCAAGAGTAGCTCCACCAACTGGAACACTCAGAGGAGCCCTTGTGTCAATCACTCTCATTCCTCTCGTCAAACCATCTGTAGCACTCATAGCTACAGCTCTGACCTTATGATTTCCTAATAATTGTTGTACCTCACAAGTCACCTGAATTTCCTGACCGGCTGTACCTTGACCCTTAACTGTTAATGAATTGTAAATATTAGGCATATTACCTGGGGGAAAAGAGACATCCAGTACTGGGCCAATTATTTGGTCAATATGTCCCACATTTTTTTCCACAAGTGTGGAAACCCCAAGAACAAGAGAATTGGTTCTCATACAAAATGGAAATTCTTTCCATGAAGAATATCTATCTAGATATCTATCTATCTATCTATCTATCTATCTATCTAGATATCTATCTATCTAGATATATCTAATTTTGCCCATATTATCAAAAAAAAATGTTCCGTATCGGGTCGATTAGATCAGTCAATAATGAATGAGAGTTACCACCTTAGTAATAGCCCTTTCTTTAAAAGTATGAATTCATTTATATTTGGAATATTTAAGTGGGTAGATGGATATGGATACGGATCATAAGGAAGTCTTCACTTCATCTATAACTAGAACCAATTTATACATAACTAAAACCGAAAATACTTCACCATTATGTCCAGATCATCTTTGAAATTTGAAACTTGAACCCTATTAATTACCTTTCTCTCATTGGTCTTTATCTCTTCTCTTCGTACGCACATCTGTTCCCTATTCTATAAGTAGGTATTTTCCTATGGACAATTCGTACCATTATGGTAAAAGGTCGATTCGGTTCTTTAAATTCGTTTTCGTTAATGAACCAGTTTAATTTAACAGCTGAAAGGATGCTCGGGTCAATCCATGGAGAAAAGTGCTCAGGTCAACCCATGGAGGAAGAACTTAAAAAGCAAAGATTTGGTTGCGTCATACATAAAAAATAAAGTATAATCGGGGTAGATTTCGCAGATCTTGCAGATCTTATTTGCGTCGTACATAAAAAATAGAGTATAATCGGGGTAGATTTCGCAGATCTTATTTGCGTCATACATAAAAAATAGAGTATAATCGGGGTAGATTTCGCAGATCTTGCAGATCTTATTTGCGTCATACATAAAAAATAGAGTATAATCGGGGTAGATTTAGCAGATCTTGCAGATCTTATTGTCCAATAACAGACGACTGTTTTTTACAATATTTCTGTCAAAATAAATTGTTTACGTTCGATCCATATCGAGTAGACCTCGTCCTTGCGAAATAGAATTCTTAATTGAGGAGGGACTTATGTCACCAAAAACAGAAACTAAGGCTAGCGTAGGGTTCAAAGCTGGTGTTAAGGATTATAGATTAACTTATTATACTCCTGAATATCAGACCAAAGATACGGATATCTTGGCAGCATTCCGAGTAACTCCTCAACCCGGAGTGCCGCCCGAGGAAGCAGGAGCAGCAGTAGCTGCTGAATCGTCCACCGGTACATGGACCACTGTTTGGACCGATGGACTTACCAGTCTTGATCGTTACAAGGGGCGATGCTATGACATCGAACCCGTTCCTGGAGAAGAGAGTCAATTTATTGCCTATGTAGCTTACCCCTTAGACCTTTTCGAAGAAGGTTCTGTTACTAACTTATTCACTTCCATTGTAGGTAATGTATTTGGATTCAAGGCCCTACGGGCTCTACGTTTGGAAGATTTGCGGATTCCCCCTGCTTATTCCAAAACTTTTCAAGGTCCGCCTCATGGTATCCAAGTTGAAAGAGATAAATTGAACAAATACGGTCGTCCTTTGTTGGGATGTACTATAAAACCAAAATTGGGTCTATCGGCTAAGAACTATGGTAGAGCAGTTTATGAATGTCTCCGTGGTGGACTCGATTTTACCAAGGATGATGAGAACGTAAACTCCCAACCATTCATGCGTTGGAGAGATCGTTTTGTCTTTTGTGCGGAAGCACTTTATAAGGCTCAGGCTGAGACGGGTGAAATTAAAGGACATTACTTGAATGCTACTGCAGGTACATGTGAAGAAATGATGAAAAGGGCAGTATTTGCAAGAGAATTAGGAGTTCCTATCGTCATGCATGACTATCTGACGGGAGGTTTTACCGCAAATACTAGTTTGGCTCATTATTGCCGAGACAATGGCCTACTTCTTCACATTCACCGCGCAATGCATGCAGTTATTGACAGACAAAGAAATCATGGTATGCATTTTCGTGTACTGGCTAAAGCATTGCGTATGTCCGGTGGAGATCATATTCACGCCGGTACTGTAGTAGGTAAACTTGAAGGAGAACGAGACGTCACTTTAGGGTTTGTTGATCTACTGCGTGATGATTTTATCGAAAAAGATCGAAGTCGTGGTATTTACTTCACTCAAGATTGGGTATCTATGCCAGGTGTTCTGCCCGTAGCTTCAGGAGGTATTCACGTTTGGCATATGCCTGCTCTGACCGAGATCTTTGGAGATGATTCTGTACTACAGTTTGGTGGGGGAACTTTGGGACACCCTTGGGGAAATGCACCTGGTGCAGTAGCTAATCGGGTTGCTCTGGAAGCTTGTGTACAAGCTCGTAATGAAGGACGTGATCTTGCTCGTGAAGGTAATGAAGTTGTTCGTGAAGCTTGTAAATGGAGTCCTGAACTAGCTGCTGCTTGTGAAGTATGGAAGGAGATCAAATTTGAATTTGATACGATTGATTACTTGTAATTAAGTGACTTTCATTCGATCAATCGCACTCGGCCCAACCAATCTTTAACCACTCGCACTTAACCCAACCAATCTTTAACCACTAGCACTCGGCCCAACCAATCTTTAACCATTACCACAAAGATTAAGTCGAATCGTGAACAGAGATCTGGGATTTTAAGATAGATATATTAAGATCTATAGATAGATCTTAATATATCTATAGATCTTTCCGAGATCCAATATCTCAAACAGAGTTAGTCGAGAAAAATAGGATGAATAATATTCATCCTTAAAATTTATCTAAGAAAGAAAAAAAAGAAAAAAAAACCGAGCTAATCGGGATATTATAGATCCTTTGTCTTTAGAAAAGACAAAAAAGTTCTATAATAATATTGATATATTATATTTTAGGGAGCAAACACCATGGTTTTTGCTTTGAAGTCCTTTCGCTCCTTTCGGTCCTTTCATTTATTTCATTCATTTCATTCATTTCATTCATTTCATTCATTTATTTCAATTAAATAAATGAAATAAATTAACGAAATTAACTTATTTAAGAATAATCCTACTCTTTGTTTTTTTCCAATTTATCCCACAATAGGAAGGATTATTCTAATAAAAAAAAAAGCCAACAAAATTTTCCCTTATATGGAAAACACTATGTCTATAAACGAGTGGTTCGAAGACAAGCGTAGAATAAATAGTTTACTAAAAGATTCAGTCAAAGAGGATAGTAAGGACGTCAATGAGACGGAGAATAAAAAGAATTCAAGTATTAATTACGAAAAAATTAAGAATTTATGGGTTCAATGCGACAATTGCGAGACCTTGTTATATTTAAGCTTTTTGAGAGAGAAAGACAGCGTTTGTCAAGACTGTGGATATTATCTTAAAATGAATAGTTCAGATAGAATCGAACTTCTAATTGATCATGGCACTCGGTGTCCTATGGATGAAAATATGTATGCTATAGATGTTCTTCAATTTTATTCTGGGGAGGATGAAGATTCTCATTCTGATTCTAATACTGATCCTCATCATCCTTATCTTTATACTGCTCCTGATCCTGATCCTGATCCTCATCCAGATCCTGATCCTCATCCAGATCCTGATCCTCATCCAGATCTTGGTGAGTCAGATCTGGATGAGGATTTTTTGAATTACGATTTTGCTATGGATACTGATACCGAGACTGATACTGATCCTGATATAGATTCTGATCCTCATCCTGATCCTGATCCTCATCCTCATCCTGATCCTCATCCTGATCATGATCCTTATCTTGATCCTGATCATGGTCCTGATCCTGATCCTGATCCTCATCCTGATCCTGATCCTGATCAGCATCCTGATCCTGATCCTGATACTGATCCTGAGGAAGAAGAAGAACCTTATAAGGATCATATCATTTCCTGTCAAATAGAGACAGGTTTAACTGATGCTGTTCAAACAGGCATAGGTAAATTAAAAGGTATTCCTATTGCACTCGGAGTTATGGATTTTAAGTTCATGGGAGGTAGTATGGGCTCTGTAGTAGGTGAGAAAATAACCCGTCTGATCGAGCGCGCTACCGAGGAATCTCTTCCAGTCATTATGGTGTGTGCTTCCGGAGGAGCACGCATGCAAGAAGGAAGTTTTAGTTTAATGCAAATGGCTAAAATAGCTTCTGCGTTATATATTCATCAGAAGGAGAAAAAGTTGTTATATGTATCGATTTTGACGTCTCCGACAACTGGTGGAGTGACTGCTAGTTTTGGCATGTTGGGAGATCTCATTATTGCCGAACCTAAAGCGTACATTGCATTTGCAGGTAAAAGAGTAATTGAACAGACATTAGGTCAGAAAGTGATTGAAGATTTTCAGGTGACTGAAAATTTATTTGATCATGGTTTATTTGATCTGATTGTTCCACGTAATCTCTTAAAAGGTGTTCTGAGTGAACCATTTCGGCTTTACGGTCTTTCTCATAGTATGAATAAGTGATGTAATGGATCTTTATATATATTTATTGTAATATAGAAAATCCTCATTGTTGAACTCGGGATCTTATCCAAAAACAATGGAAAATCCAACTTTAATTTCTTTTTCGGTATTTTTGGAAGAGACGGAGAAAAGAACAACATTGAAAAGAACAACATTTGCGTACATTTATTCTATAAAGAAGGAGAAATAGGACTGCTCATTTGGTCCCATCACTTATTTGATCTTATAATAATTCCTTGTAATACGCATAAACAGTTCATTTATTAACTAAGGTACTCGTTCTATGATAATTCTTAACTTAACCTCGATAACTCTTAACCTACCCTCTATTTTCGTGCCTTTAGTTGGCTTATTACTTCCGGCAATTACAATGGTTTTTTTTCATCTGTATATTCAGAATGACGAGATTTTATGAATCTGATAAAATCAGATTTAATAAATGGGTTCGAATCTTTCAATTGCAGCAGAACAGATAGGATATCTATATCTATCTCAGATGATATGAGATAGAACCCTTATAGACACAAAATAGGTATAAATATCCATACGTATTTATCCATATTCATATATGAATATGGATAAATATTCATATCCATATACATACATATCAGATATATGCATGTGTCAATAGATAGGTATTTATCAATATGGTCGGTTATATTTTTCATATGGTATACATATTCTAGAGATATTTATACTCCACTGATCCAGTGTTGTTTCTAAAATTGATAAATAAAGGAAGGACCAATTTGGAATAAACGGTAAGAATGGATAAGAATAGAAACTTGGCTTACTTGACTGAAATGTTCGCTATGTATAGAAATAGCTAGTTAATAAGAGTTTGGGAACCAAAAGATTAAAAACTTGGCCATTCCCTCAACTTCAATAGGATGGAATTGAATACAATTTTTTATGAATCGTCGATCCAAATGGCTCTGGATAGAACCTATAACAGGGTCTCGAAAAATAAGTAATTTCTTTTGGGCTTGTATCCTCTTTCTGGGTTCACTAGGATTTTTCCTGGTCGGGATTTCGAGTTATTTTGGTGAGAACCTGATACCACTATTGTCATCTCAGCAAATACTCTTTGTTCCACAAGGAATTGTAATGTGTTTTTATGGTATTGCAGGTCTGTTCATTAGCTCTTATCTGTGGTGCACAATTTTGTTCGATGTGGGTAGTGGCTATAATAAGTTTGATAAAAGAAAAGGAATTGTATGTCTTTTTCGTTGGGGATTTCCCGGAAGAAATCGTCGTATTTTGCTACAATTTCTTATGAAGGATATTCAGATGATCAAAATGGAAGTTCAAGAAGGTATTTCCCCTCGTCGTGTTCTTTATATGGAAATAAAAGGCCGACAAGACATTCCTTTAACTCGTATTGGTGATAATTTGAACCTAAGGGAGATCGAACAGAAAGCTGCCGAATCAGCCCGTTTTTTGCGTGTATCCATTGAAGGGTTTTGAAATGAACCGGGGAGTTATGTATTCTCGACATACATTAAAATGTCGAGACATTGGAATATGGATCAGATCAAGGAGCATGAATCAATATCCAATAAGGAAATTGAAATATTCATATAAATTTCAATAAATCTTGAAAGACAATTGTATTGAAATGGAACGATATAGGATCTTTATGAACAATATAAGATTTTTATTAAATAGTAGAGGTAATATAGAAAGAACAATAAGTTAAAATAGAACTGGTATTTGTCCGGGGAAAAGATAATGCAGTTAATTTCTACTAAATGATACTTATGGAATGAATCAGACCAATATTCTTTTGGTAGTTCCCGAACATGCCATATCATTTCCTATCCTAGAGAGGGCGAGCTTATAGAGTAAGTAGATGGATATTATGTATCAAAAAGAAAAATTAATATATATAGTGGTAGTGGTACGGTTTCCCTAAAACTAGAACGTTTTCCGTCTCATCCTGATTCTTCATCACGATCCAATTAATTATTATATTATTTATTTCGTCATTTAAAAAAGAGTCAGATGGAATGGAAAAAAGAAATAGATAATTGGTCCAGATAGAAACGATTTGGAATTTTTGGATATCTGGGAACGATCTCCTCCTTATGCTCCGTCTTACTCATTTGGAGCGAACCTTTTACTTTTTCTCCGAGGAGATTTTTTTATCGGGGTCAAACAATTACGCAATAGATAAATCTATGGGTTTCATACCTCATTCTATCACTCGTACTTTGTCTAGATTTCGGGCAGAATTGACGAGTAAATCAGGTTCGTTAACGATTCACAAATTGAAATTGGTCAAATATAAAACATCAGTTTCCCTACGATATATCGCAGGTTTAGTAGTACTGCCCTGGTTAATTTCTATTTCATTCCAGAAAGTGTTGGAGCCTTGGGTTAGAAATTGGTGGAATACTGTTCAATATCAGAATTTTTTTTATTATCTCGAAGAAAAAGCTCTGATAAGATTTAATCAAATAGAAGAACTTTTTCTGTTAGAAAGAATATTGGAAGATTCTTCGGGAACACATTCACAAGATCTTGGTATAGAGATGAAAAAAAGAATGATCCCGTTTGTCAAAATGTACAATGAAGAATGTATCCAGATAATTTTAAATATATTGACAAGTCCAATAGGTTTTGCTTCTATAAGTGCTTATCTCATTCTGGGTAAGAAGAAACTTGCCATTATCAATTCTTGGATTCAAGAATTATTCTATAGTCTGAGCGATACAATGAAAGCTTTTTGCCTTGTTTTAGCAAGCGATATAGTTATTGGGTTTCATTCGCCCGATAGTTGGAAATTTATACTCGATTTTCTCTACGACAATTATGGATTGATCCTGGACGAACATTTAGTATCTTGTTTTATTTCAACTTTTCCAGTTATCGCAGATACGATTATTAAATATTGGATCTTTATTTATTTAAATCGTATATCTCCTTCACTTGTAGTAATTTATCATTTGATGAATGAGTAAAGAATATGTTTTTTTCTGATCGACAACAATTGAAACAGAATAATAAAGTGTTTCCCGTGTTCAGAAATTAGCTATTTCCCCCCTCATTCTTCTCCTGGTGCGAGCGATTTCTTACTTTTAGGTTTGGTTTAATCAATTTAGTAGCAGATTTTTTAACAGGTAACTATGATAGCTACCTACTCTCACCCGAAAAATGATTTGGAACCCATAATTGAACCATGCAAAATAGAAATACTTATGACTGGACGAAAAAGATGACTCGGTTAATTTCTGTCCTGGTCATGATACATATCATAACTCGGACATCCATTTCGAATGCATATCCCATTTTTGCACAGCAGGGTTATGAAAATCCCCGAGAAGCAACTGGACGTATTGTATGTGCCAATTGTCACTTGGCCCAAAAACCTGTAGACCTTGAGGTTCCTCAGTCCGTTCTTCCCAATACCGTATTTGAAGCAGTTGTTAAGATCCCCTATGATCTGCAAATGAAACAAGTTCTTGCTAATGGTAAGAAAGGGGGTTTAAATGTAGGAGCTGTTTTAATTTTACCCGAGGGCTTTGAATTAGCCCCTCCGGATCGTATTTCTCCTGAGATTAGAGAAAAGATGGGTAATGTTTTTTTTCAGAACTATCGTCCCAATCAAAAAAACATTATTGTAATAGGTCCTGTTCCTGGTCAAAAATATAGTGAACTTGTGTTCCCCATCCTTTCACCAGATCCTGCTACTGATAAAGAAGCTCACTTCCTTAAATATCCCATATATGTGGGTGGTAATAGAGGAAGGGGACAAATTTATCCCGACGGGAGTAAGAGCAACAATACGGTCTATAACGCTTCAGCAACAGGAAGAGTCAGCAAAATTTTACGTAAAGAAAAGGGTGGATATGAAATAACTATCGAGAATACATCAGACGGTAGACAAGTGGTTGACATTGTACCTCCGGGACCGGAACTTCTTGTTTCCGAAGGCGAATTGATCAAGGTCGATCAACCATTAACGAATAACCCTAATATGGGTGGATTTGGTCAAGGAGATGCAGAGATAGTACTTCAAGATCCATTACGTGTTAAGGGTCTTTTATTATTCTTTGCATCTGTCATTTTAGCACAGATATTTTTGGTCCTTAAGAAGAAACAATTTGAGAAAGTTCAATTGGCCGAGATGAATTTTTAGGTCTATAGATTTTTGAACATGAAGTTTACTGATTGGATTAAAAAGTAATACCCCTTCGGAGATGGAGAGCCTTTTATCCTCCTTCTCCCTTATATATTCTTGGGAAAATGTTCATATCTACATTTTGAATAGGGAGTGACTCAATAAGTACTGGAACAGATCAACTTTTTGAACAATCCCCATATGCAATGCTATATTGTGTACTATATAAACGCCATTACTTTTTTTTCTTGGCCAAGAAATGGTAAAATATATAGGAATCTATTTTTTATGGAAGATAATTTTCCGGTTTCTCATCGAGATAAAAGGAACTAATTGGGTTTCCAATCCTATTCTGTTCGTAAATTCCTTCGTAAATTGCCGATTATTTTGCACATTATACTGAGTGATTGAAAAATGAATAAATAAGTAAGAGCAGACAAGTAAGGGGCAATATCACTCATTAAGCAAAACAACCGTATATTTTGTAATTCATACCAATTTTTTTTTTTATAATATAGCAATAGATTGGCTTATCACTTTACTAAAAAGCATTGAATTAAGTAAATGACAGAGTCATTGTATTTGTACGAATCTTCTCTTCTAATTAATATTAATATTCATGCAGAAGAGGGTCTCAAAAGTGAAAAATTGATAAGGCCTTACCCTTCAAGGGTAAGGCCTTATCAATTTTTCACTTTCACATTTATAGTATTCCCCATAGTAAGTGCATTTCCCCTACTATAGGGATGACCCTAATCCGGAATATGAACCATAGAAAAAGATACCCAGTAGACCAATCACGATAATACCAGTTACAGTACCTATCAACCAAAGAGGGATCCTTCCAGTGGTATCGGCCATTTCTCTTACTCCCTTTCACATTTTCTTAAGTGGTCATGCTCGAGACATAAACAGTCATAGCATATATAATTATGAGTATTGGATTTTTCCGAATGGAGTGAGAAGATTCTCATTGTTCCTAATTGAAAAAATAATTAGAGAATAGAACAGCAAGTACAAAAATTAGTAGCAACCCCCAATAGAGGCTGGTACGATTCAATTCAACATTTTGGTTGTTCGGGTTTAATTGTGTCATATCTACATACTTTCTTTAGATAGAGTTTATCGCTGAATGAACTGCATTGCCGATATTGATCCCAAGAAAAAAACTGTAGGGACAGCTAGCCCGTGAACGGCCAACCATCTAACTGTAAAAATCGGATAAGTTCTATCTGTAGTCATTAGTGCCTCCTAAAAAGATCTAGTAAATTCATCGAGTTGCTCTAATGGATCGAAACGGCCAGTTACTAATGGAACCTCTTGTCGGCTTTCTGTGAAATACTCATTCGGCCGAGGGCTCCCGAACACATCATAAGCCAAACCCGTGCTGACAAATAACCAACCTGCAATGAATAGAGAAGGTATAGTAATGCTATGAATAACCCAGTATCTAATACTAGTAATAATGTCAGCAAAGGAGCGTTCTCCCGTATTCCCAGACATGCTCAGCTCCATATATTATTGTAAAGTCAGTCAAGGGGGAATTGATCCCATGAAAGATAGAGATCAGGAAATGGAAAACTACTGATATCTTCTCCAATCCTTGTTCGATTGTCAATGTTATACCAAGGGTATCTTTGAAGTCTACTGGACCAGTATAGCTAGCCTTCTTCCGACACAGCAATACAATTTTGATGAGTATAAAAAAGGAACGGGATAGAATGATTCTGTTCCTGTCAGTTATTCCATCTCTGTTTGGTCAACTGAATCCCAACAGAAAAAAGAGAATATTGCATGTTCCGAGGGAACCCCTCAATAATGAATGTTGTAACAATTGCATAGACCATGGAAATTTTCGATCGGAATTAGCTTCTACACTGTAGAACCGAAAAAAAGGATGAGTGCCGCTTCAAGAGGAGCAAGGGGTATCAATCACTAGAAATACAACTCATCCAGAATATGATACTTTTACTGCTTCCTTTTTCATTCCGACATGACATTATGTCCGCGTAGATGATCCCAGTAATTAAGATTGCACGGGGATCATCTACGCGGATGTATGTTGCTCTTCCAAAAGTTTCTGGCGCGAGTTATGCCACGGACTTATTATATAGTACCTTGTACTAACAAGTAGGTATTACTCATTGGATAAAACCGAGTGGATAGTGCATGCAATAGAACCTAGTCAATTTTAGGTATGTAAAATTATTAGCTACTCCTTGTAAGAGGTGGAATTCTTTTAATATCGAGCTCTACTGGCTCTAAGAATGAATATTGAAAAAACCTAATCCTCTAGAGGATCGAATGATTGGATAAATAAGATCTAGAAATGAAAGGACAAACTGGATATTCATATTCTTACACCTAAACGTGAAATTCACAAAACTTTGGGTCTGTAGAAGAGGTTTCTTCCGATCCAGTCTCTGGACCGATAGCTGCTACTTGTAAAGAATATAATGCCAGCTGATCCAATCGTACTTATTGATAAATTATTCACCCTGTAAGAATATTACGTTTTACATTTTGTGAAAGGGTTCGCAGGTGTTATTCATGAGTTACTCGATCAATGTGGGTATTTATAGAATAATGAAGAGAATTCCACCTTAGATTTCTTCTCATCTATGTTAGTTAATACATATTATATAGTAGATATAGGATCTTTAATTGGTACGAATCGGGACAATTGATCTTTTGTATTCTGATCTCAAAGTTACGAAACGAAAATAAAAATTTAGGTAATTGTCTCATGAAGATATGTATAAACCATATTTCATTCAGTCCTTCCACGCCTACTATAATTAGTTATTTTGGTTTATTATTGGCTTCTATCATTTTCACCCTAATCCTATTTATTAGCTCGAGCAAGATACAACTTATTTGAAATGAAGGAAAGGAAAACCTTCTCAGTTCACTATTTCAATTTCAGTAATTTCGTGGATTTTCTCTATATCAATTTCTGATCATTGAGATTCATAGCAAATTCAGGGTACTATCTAGTATAGCTATTATCCCTACTTATTCCGTTGAATCGAAATGATTGAGGCTTTGCCATCCGGAATTGTGTTAGGTCTAATTCCTATCACTTTGGCCGGATTATTCGTAACTGCATATTTACAATACCGACGTGGTGATCAATTGGATATTTGATCCGGAAATATCCTCCCATTTCATTGGCTTGGCCTCCTACCTTTCCTGGGAGGTCAGATTCCATTGCTCGTTCCAGTTGGAACGGAATTCTCAATAATTTAGAGGGTTGGATTCTCTAGGAACAGAATCACGCTCTGTAGGATTTGAACCTACGGCATCAGGTTTTGGAGACCTACGTTCTACCGAACTGAACTAAGAGCGCTTTCTCAAAAATCTGGAGATAAAGGGAAGGAAAAGAATCTTTCGTTGATCCTCTACGAGTATCAAACATTTTTGCATCTGATACGACTCAATTATTTGATGTTCCATTCGAATGGATATCAAATGATCTTTTGTTCTTCTCTCTTTCCATAGAAAAGAAGAGATAGGTAGGGATGACAGGATTTGAACCTGCGACATTTTGTACCCAAAACAAACACGCTACCAAGCTGCGCTACATCCCTGCTAATCATTAGACAATGTTATTTTATAGAATTCAAAATCTGTTTCCCACGTTTTCCTGCCTTTATTTATCTTCGTTCTCGTGAGTGAAAAGACTTTATACATGCATGTAGGGTCTATTATCTAGAAGATAACTATTAATTAGCAAAATTTGGTTTGGTGATGAAACATCGTTTTCCTGTTCTACAAATAAGACCCCAGCCCGGATCACATTATACATATATTCATCAGTTCTGAGTTTCCCCTACAAGAGATTCATAACTATTGGGTTGAGTCACTTACGCATTATGATCAATAAGGAGAATTTACAATGAAAGATGATATAAAGACCTATCTTTCCACAGCGCCTGTATTAGCAATTTTATTGCTCATTTTTTTAGCCAGTCTATTGATAGAAATCAATCGTTTTTTTCCAGATGGTCTGGCTTTGACTTTTCCTACCTCATTCAATTTTTTTGACTTTGTTCAATTTTTTAGTAATTTTTAAGTACAGTGAATATGGATCCAAAGGTTCTTTCCACATTCAATTTTTTAAGTACAACTGAAAAACCCTGATCAAGGATTTTTTTTTACTTTAAAATCTTTCATCATGAGATTTCTGGCTATCAACTTCTATTCCTTTTTCCCCCTTTTTCAGATCGAAAAGCAAAGTAGATCCAATATCCAGAGTAAGTTTATGGCCAAGAGCGGAGATGTAAGAGTAACAATTACTTTGGAGTGCACTAGTTGTACCCAAGATAGTTTTTCTAAAAAATTCCCGGGGATTTCTAGATATACGACTCGGAAAAATCGACGCAATACACCTAGTCGATTGGAATTAAAGAAATTTTGTCCCTATTGTTACAAGCATACCATTCACGGAGAGATAAAAAAAAGAGATTAAACGTACTACTCCTACCCAGGAATAAGAATAGATCACAGATATAAAAAGAAATGGTATTTCAACAAGATCTTTAATGGAACAATATTTTGAAAGATAAAGATTTGGAATAAATAGTATTCAAAAGGTTCATGAAACAAACTATGTATAAACCCAAGCGATCTTTTCGTAGACATTTGACACCAATTCGTAGACATTTGTCACCAATTAGGTCGGGAGATCGGATCGATTATAAAAATATGAGCCTAATTAGCCGATTTATTAGTGAGCAAGGAAAAATATTATCCGGCCGAGTGAATAGATTGACCTCAAAACAACAACGTCTAATGACTAACGCTATTAAACGAGCTCGTATTCTATCTTTGTTACCTTTTCTTTATAATGAAAACTAATTTTATCCAGAGAAATAAATGGGAAATGAACCTACTCCTTAATAAAAATGGAGCTGGGATATCTGTTCGATAAAGATGCAGATCTTTAGTCTATTGTCGAAAAAGTCGACAGGATTTAATTCTTTTCGTTCTGTTCATTTCCAATCCAAGATTGGAAAATATTTCAATGGTTCTACCTTCCCGGAGGGAATTCTCCGGGAGAATCTGTTCTATCCATTCTATCTCTACCTATTTCTTTCATCTATATCTAACCTATTTCATCATATGATAAGTTCCTTCAAGATGGTGGAAAAGCAATTGCTATCTAATACAGCTATTTGCGCAAGTGTTTTACGATTTGGAAGCAACTGCCTCTTATACAAATATTGGATGAATCTGTTATAAGAGACTCCATTGGCACGGGCTGCTGCATTGATCCGAGTAATCCACAAACGACGAAGATCTCTCTTGCGTTTACCTCTATCTCGGTGGGCGGAAACTAAGGCTCTAGCTTTACGTTGGTTAGCAGTTCGAAAAAGTTTCGAATGGGCCCCTCGAGAGCCTGATACAAATGCAAGAATATTTTTCCGACGTTTTCGAGCTATATATCCACGTTTCACTCTAGTCATTGAAGTTTACTCTCATGAATCGCTAATCTTTTTCTCGGTTAGTCATTTGTTTGGTCCATTGAGAATAACACTGATTCTTCTTATTTAGAAAGTAAAAGTTCCAATGACTTTTGCTACTGCAACCTTCCCAACCATAATTCCCTTTGGATAGGCATCTTCCAAGTAGGCAAGGACTGGGACCTTGTACTGAGAATGAGAAAAAATCATGGGTTTCATCGTTTCTATGGTTCTTTCTCCAACGGTAAGGTCCTCTTCATACGCCGGAGCCTCCAAAATATGAGTGAGATAAGTATGTTATCGGTAACTTGTACGATTTACCATCTCCAGCTCTACTCTTGAATCATCAAGTAATAAATACTCTCATTACAAGATCTATTAATATAGTAACGACATGTAATTCTGGGGTTTGCCAGGTAGCTGACCCTGTTGTTCCGTTCTCGCAGCAATATGAGCATAAACTTTATGCTTCTTAAATTTGCATTATTTCCCCGCTCAATGGATTGATGACCATTCGCTACCAATGAGGAATTGCTTTTCATCCCGCATAAAGGTGATTGGATTTGCACCAATGGAAACCATAAATTTCATCCCCAGTAAGGTTAGATGATGGATCTGTACTTGGTTACAGCGGGAAAATTCTTCTGTTATTCCGTTGTAAGAATTTCCCAGTCTGTTTCATCTTTTGATCCAAACGAGTCGCACATACACCCTAGCACATACTCCTCTACGCTGAGGACATCCTCGAAGAGCAGGAGATTTTTTTCTATTCTCTATTGGCTGTCTTGCATTTCTAATAAGTTGTTGAATAGTGGGCATTCTGGCCGGATTGTATGCGGAATCGATTGGTTCAGATTGATCCCAACCATATCGGGTGATTATGAAATGAATCAGTTTCCCTCCCCCTTTTTTTTAAGGGAACAAAGAGATCAAATTACAGTTCATTAAAAAAAAAAATGAAAAAGAGGATCTTCCGCTACGAGATCAACCTTCCGCTACGGCATCAACAATGCCATAAGCTTGGGCTTCTGTTGCTGACATAAAAACATCTCTGTTTAGGTCCCGTTGAATGACCTTTCCGGATTTGCCTGTTCTTTCTATATAACATTTTGTTATGTAATCACGAAGCATCGTTACGTGTGCCGATTCCTTATGAAACTCTGCAGCCGGTCCGTCATAATAGGAACTAGCAGGTTGGTGGATCATAACCCTAGCGTGAGGTAATGCTATACGTTTAGTAATTTCTCCCCCGATTAGGATGAAAGATCCCATTGAAGCAGCTACCCCCATGCATATTGTATTTACATCTGGTACTATTATTTGCATAACATCGAAAATACCTACTCCCGGTATTACTGATCCACCGGGACAGTTAAGAAATGAGAACATTTCTTTATTTGCATCTTCTGCACTCAAATATACCATGAGACCCATGAGTTGATTTGCAATCTCGTGATTGATCTCCTGAGCCAAAAAAAGTAATCTCTCTCGATAAAGTCGGTTGTATAAGTCGACCCAATTTGCATCTTCATCTCCAGGGGCTCGAAAAGGAACTTTTGGAACACCAACGGGCATTTTTTTTAATGGAAAGAAGTGAAGCACTATACTCTAATATGGGAACGTAAAGTATATGAAGTTGTGTCACACATGAACTTTCCATCTTGGATTGAACCAAGGTATTTATAGGGGAGGTTTTTAACCTATCTGGAAATAGAGCTTTAGATGGATCATAGACCCATGTAAAAGATCCTTCAACTATTCGAATTGATAATGTAACGAATCACACTTTTACCACTAAACTATACCCGCCACGATCCAATTGTAACATAGGGATCGATCTTTTGTCCAACCAATAGGAAGATGAGGAGTTATCAACCTCCATTGAAAGTTTCTATCAATCATTACCTCGTTTTCATCATTACATGAATCTCCATCCCCGGAGATTCTATACTTGGGTAAATAGTATTTCATTCCCGGAGATGGCTCATTGTAATTATAGATTACCTTTGCGAACTGCTAATAAAACAATTACTAATGGGCCCGATACAACCATCAGAGTCAGAACAGTGAGCTGTGCAATAACCTGTAGATCCATTTCGTTTTCTTTCACCCCTATGATCCCATCGACTTGATGGATGTATGAATAAAATGTTGTCGAGATCAATCACTTTTCACGCTTCTATTTTCTCTTTTCCTTGCCTTAAGCAACTTATATCCTTAAAATAAGACATAAATTAGAAATAGGAGGACATTATAATGTATTTTGATTCTTTTTTTGGTATAGGGGAAGATATTATCCTAAAGGTTCTATTTGGGATGACCCTCGTTTTTATTAGTTTTATAATAATTCTTTTAGCTATCAGATTAGGTAAAGCGCTGTACGACTGATTCTTTGCTTTTCTTGGCCTGGCCGGTGTGGCCAGGCCAAGAAAAGCAAAGAATCATTTTGAACGAAATGAACAATATGATTCGCTGGATTGATTTTGATCTAACTGAATAATTGCTATATTCATTGTATTGTCGATACAATCCGTACATGCTATGGTATACATATTCACTCCACCATTTGTTACACACATTTTGGAGAGATGGCTGAGCGGACCAAAGCGGCGGATTGCTAATCCGTAGTACGGATGATCCGTACCGAGGGTTCGAATCCCTCTCTCTCCGTTTGGTCACTATTGATCCTGAAAACGGATAACTCCGGATCTTTCTACGGAACGGAAAAGATAGATACTTTTTCCACTATTCTTTACGTCCGATGCGTTTTATCAGTTTAAATGGGACCAATCCCCACATTGTGTATTGGTACATACAAACGATAAAATATCTTTGCTTCTCCCTGCTATTATATTATGTATGATTTGCTTCTCCCTGCTATTATGTATGAACATAATTGTTTCAAACCTGTTCCATCATTAGCAATGTCCAAGTTAATAGATGTTAACCTTCGAGATGATCCGGGGGTCTAGCTCGATAGCATGATCTATTTCAATCCAATGTGAGAAAGTTACATAGTGTCTACTTTTTCCGATAAAGGGGTGTTTTCATGGGTTTGCCTTGGTATCGCGTTCATACCGTCGTATTGAATGATCCTGGCCGGTTAATTTCTGTACATATAATGCATACAGCTCTAGTTGCTGGTTGGGCCGGTTCAATGACTTTGTACGAATTAGCAGTTTTTGATCCATCCGATCCTGTTCTTGATCCAATGTGGAGACAAGGTATGTTTGTTATACCTTTTATGACTCGTTTGGGAATAAAAGCTTCATGGACTGGATGGAGCATCACCGGAGAAACTGGAATTAATCCTGGTATTTGGAGTTATGAAGGTGTGGCCGTGTTACATATCGTGTTTTCTGGCCTGTGCTTTTTGGCAGCTATCTGGCATTGGGTATATTGGGATCTGGAAATATTCTGTGATGAACGTACGGGAAAACTTTGTTTAGATTTGCCCAAAATATTTGGAATTCATTTATTCCTCTCAGGAGTAGCTTGTTTCGGATTTGGAGCATTTCATGTAACGGGTTTGTATGGTCCTGGGATATGGGTGTCTGATCCTTATGGACTAACTGGAAAAATACAACCAGTGGATCCAGCATGGGGAGCTGAAGGTTTTGATCCTTTTGTTCCGGGAGGAATAGCTTCTCATCATATTGCAGCAGGTATATTGGGTATATTAGCAGGTCTATTCCATCTCAGTGTTCGTCCTCCCCAACGTTTATATGTAGGATTACGCATGGGGAATATTGAAACGGTCCTATCCAGCAGTATTGCTGCTGTGTTTTTTGCAGCTTTCGTTGTTGCCGGAACCATGTGGTATGGCTCTGCAACTACTCCGGTCGAATTATTTGGTCCCACTCGTTACCAGTGGGATCAGGGATACTTCCAACAAGAAATAGATCGACGGGTTCGTGCCGGTCTGGCCGAAAATTTGAGCCTATCGGAAGCTTGGTCAAAAATTCCCGAGAAACTCGCTTTTTATGATTACATTGGTAATAATCCAGGTAAGGGGGGGTTATTCAGAGCAGGTGCAATGGACAATGGAGATGGAATAGCTGTTGGTTGGTTAGGACACCCTATCTTCAAAGATAAGGAGGGAAATGAGCTTTTTGTACGTCGTATGCCTACCTTTTTTGAAACATTTCCAGTAGTTCTGGTAGACAAAGAAGGAATTGTGAAAGCCGATGTTCCTTTCAGGAGGGCAGAATCAAAGTATAGTGTTGAACAAGTAGGTGTAACTGTTGAGTTCTATGGTGGTGGACTTGACAGGGTTAGTTTTGGTGATCCTGCTATAGTTAAAAAATATGCTAGACGCGCTCAATTAGGTGAAATTTTTGAATTAGATCGTGCTACTCTAAAATCTGATGGTGTTTTTCGTAGTAGCCCAAGAGGTTGGTTTACTTTTGGACATGTTACATTTGCTCTCCTTTTCTTTTCTGGACACATTTGGCATGGTTCTAGAACCCTATTCAGAGATGTTTTTGCTGGTATCGACCCGGATCTAGATTCTCGAATAGAATTTGGAGCATTCCAAAAATTGGGAGATCCAACTACTAAGAGACAAGTAGTATGATATTGCTCTTATCTCTTCTCTAATAAATATTAGTACGAAAGCTATCTCCATAATTGTAAATTACGATCGAATCTATGGAAGCATTGGTTTATACATTCCTGTTGGTATCGACCCTAGGGATAATCTTTTTCGCTATTTTCTTCCGAGAACCACCCAAAATTCCGACTAAAGGTCAAAAATAATTTTGCTTCTCCAAATTTTCATTCTTTCTCTCCCATCAAAGAAAGAATGACCTTCCCTATAGGGGAAGGTCATTCTTTCTATTAGTCCTCGTGATCCTCAAAAGGATCCCTAAGTTGTTCAGAAGGTTGCCCAAAGGCGGTGTATAGGGCATAACCAGTAAAGCTCACAAGTAAACAAGATATGGAGATGGCGACTAAGGTTGCAGTTTCCATTATTAGGTAATCCCAATATCATGGTATGTTTACGATATAATAACAAAGTTAACAGATCTCAACCAATACAATAGTTTCTATGGCTACAAAGGCTACAAAGACCGTTGATGATTCCAAAATCGAACCAAGACCAACCGCTGTAGGAACGGTCTTAAAACCGCTTAATTCGGAATATGGTAAAGTAGCTCCTGGATGGGGAACTACTCCTCTTATGGGTTTTGCAATGGCTCTATTTGCAGTATTCCTATCTATTATCTTGGAGATTTATAATTCTTCCGTTTTATTGGATGGACTCCCAGTTAGTTGGGACTAGAGGAACTCCAAAATCCGTCCGGTAAGCTCTTGAAGAAAAAAAAAAGAACTGAGGGATCCAAACCCAGACCAACTTTGAGTTTTTAGCTTATCTTGTTCCAATAGTTTGATCGTGTAATTACTTTTCTCTAAGGATTTTTGGAATATGGGTGTGCGACTTGTTGAAATTGATCCATATTTATAGTACAGAAGACCGATCTGTTATCTTCATAAAGATGGTCCTACCTCGTTGGATATTTTATTGATAGAATAGTGAATCTCTAGAGCACGAGGTCTATTATAGATATGTTCCAGGAAGATCTGAACTATGGTTTGTACCTATCATTTCCTCGTCACCAGGCTTCCAAGAAAAATTTGAAAGAGATATTTTCTATAATAAATCAAAGGATCTATCCTATTTCATAATTATGCTGATTATGACCAAAGAATGATATAGTTAAGTTAGTATCTGATTTCTCTTAGTTAGCATATTTCGTTGAGTGAGCGAAGATCAAAAGGTTATTACCCAGAGAACCTTTTGGGGATTTGATAAAATCATCGGGGTATAATCTAAATCTGAGGTTTGGATTGATTCATCTATTGAGATCTCGACAAGATAATTCCTATCGATCGTCTATATTAGTTTTTTTTCTAGAGAACTTATATTACACGAATAGGGTAAAAGATCGTTCAAAAGGCCTATAGTGATTTATCATAGGAATGAGCCGACTTGAAATTTTGGCACTATTTGAAATTTTGGCACTATAAATAAAGTCTTCTAATAGAAATGCTGGATTGTTTCGAATCATCCTCATTTCCCAGCCGGTCAGGCAGCAAACCGTCAAGTATCTTTATATTTTCCCCAATTTAGATATTCGTGTCCAATTTTGTGTTTTTTTGTTTAAGCCGTATGAAGGGAAATTCTCATGTACGGTTTTCAGAGGGGGAATTTTAGTTTACCTATCTCAATAAAGTATACGATCGGTTCGAAGAGCGTCTCGAGATTCAGGCGATTGCAGATGATATCACTAGTAAATATGTTCCTCCTCATGTCAATATATTTTATTGTCTAGGGGGGATCACACTTACCTGTTTTTTAGTACAAGTAGCTACTGGTTCTGCTATGACTTTTTACTATCGTCCGACCGTTACAGAAGCTTTTGCTTCTGTTCAATACCTAATGACTGAAGTTAACTTTGGTTGGCTAATCCGATCAATCCATCGATGGTCGGCAAGTATGATGGTTCTAATGATGATCCTGCACGTATTCCGTGTTTATCTCACAGGTGGATTCAAACAACCCCGTGAATTAACTTGGGTCACGGGTGTAATTTTGGCTGTACTGACTGTATCTTTCGGTGTAACTGGTTATTCTTTGCCCTGGGATCAAATTGGCTATTGGGCAGTGAAAATTGTGACCGGTGTGCCCGAGGCTATTCCTGTAATAGGATCTCCTTTGGTAGAGTTATTACGCGGAAGTGTTAGTGTGGGTCAATCTACCTTGACTCGTTTTTATAGTTTACACACTTTCATATTACCCCTTCTTACTGCTGTATTTATGCCAATGCACTTTCTAATGATCCGTAAGCAGGGTATTCCAGGTCCTTTATAGAAAGGAAAGATAGATGAAGAATAACTATTCATAACTTATTGTTCCGAGTAACCACGGTAATATTTCATCGCCAGGAATATTTCTTATTAGAAAATGGAAATATCCATAGAAAATAAAAAAAAAAATATGGTCCTCGGATTTCTCCTTTCGATTTTGGAGTATTATTCATCCAATACAAACAAATAATTGAAGTAGATTCTCAGACGGAGAAGATAGATTATGGGAGTGTGTGACTTGAACTATTGATTAGGCGATGCAGATACTTTCTCCGATCTACCACATAAAGATTTCTGATAAAATGTGTCTCTGTCCCAATTTCCTTATCAGAAATAGGAAGTTTAGCACCTGGGTGGAAAGGCATCGGTTAGTTTGTTTTGTTCCAAGAGAATTCTTTCTATGATCGAATCCGGATCAGGAAGGGCTCCGTGAGATCCGGTCAATGGGGTAATATTTTCATATAATAAATAATTGGATCATATGACTTTACTTATCCTTTTCATAGTGTGAAAATGCATCCATTTCCCTTGCATCCATTTCGACGGGAAAAAACTATCGGAGTGAAAGAAGGGATCTAAGGAAGGAGAGAGGCCGGATCAATAACAAGTCAATACCTTGTATGCGAAAAAACCTTTGAGGTCTATTCGTGATAATAAACACAAATTACAAGGACTAAGATGGTCCAAAAAGCATATCGATCATGATCGAATTTGTGAGCTTACTTGGGTAATGAGCATTTAACTGGAATAATTGAATTACCAATGATGGATAATCATGGACATTATTAGTTCCTATTCTTCCAATCCGTCTTCCATCACGGGAAAAAAGTTATATATACTTCCTCCATTTATTGTTCGAGCCGGATGATAAAAATTGGCATGTCCGGTTCTTTCGGGGGATAGATCCATGGAGATCTACTTATCCCAATAACAAAGAAACCTGACCTGAATGATCCTGTACTAAGGGCTAAATTAGCTAAAGGTATGGGACATAATTATTATGGAGAGCCCGCTTGGCCCAATGATCTTTTATATATTTTTCCAGTAGTCATTTTAGGTACTATTGCATGTACAATAGGTTTAGCGGTTCTAGAACCATCAATGATTGGTGAACCAGCAAATCCATTTGCAACTCCTTTGGAGATATTGCCCGAATGGTATTTTTTCCCCGTATTCCAAATACTTCGTACAGTACCTAACAAATTATTAGGTGTCCTTTTAATGGGCTCAGTACCCGCGGGATCATTGACGGTGCCTTTTCTAGAGAATGTGAATCAATTTCAGAATCCATTTCGTCGTCCAGTAGCTACAACAGTATCCTTGATCGGTACTGCAGTAGCCCTTTGGTTAGGTATTGGGGCAGCGTTGCCTATTGATGAATCTTTAACTTTAGGTTTTTTCCAATTTGATCCAACTGTCGAATTTAAAAATCTTTTCATTTTAGATTAATATATCTAGGGAGTAGTTGCTTTAAGACAAATTATATCTCCCTAGATATATATACCGATCTTGTCAGAGATTTCTTTCGGATATTCCATGAAATAGAGAAGAGATATGTCAAAGATTCGAAATGAAATTATTCTCATGACTCTCCAGAAGAACTTGGGGAAAGAAAATGAATGAAGAGATGGAATGGAACCATTTAATGAACCTGAAACTAATTCCTAGGTGGATCAATTGCAAAACGTTTTCGTAAAACTTCCAATACCTGTTCGACAGATTCCTTGCCAAAGTGTTCAATTCTCATTAGATCTTCTCGACTGTAATTTAATAGGTCCAATAATGTATGTATATTGGCTCTTCTGAGGCAGTTATAGGTTCTGGAGGGTAACTCTAATTGGTCAATGAAAATATGTTGAAATGCAATTTTTTCTTTCGTTTCCCCCGTATCAGTCAATACGTGCGAAAGGGGGAAGGGAGGCATATGAGAAAATCCTTTTCTATTGTTAATTCCATCAATGTTCTGTTCCTCTCCATGCAGGAAGGGAATAAATAAGTCGATCAAATTTCGAGAAGCTTCGTAAAGTGCCTCTCTAGGAGTTAACCCCCCATTCGTCCATATTTCCAGGAAAAGGACTTCTCGTATTTCATTTCCGCTCCCATAGGAATGAATACTATAATTTGCATCGCAAACAGGCATAAAAACAGCATCTATAGGAAAAATTCCGTCCTGATAATTATTTGGACTATGTATAATATATCCGCTATTTTTTTCAATTTGTAATCTTATATCAGAAGTAATTGATTTAGTAAGTCTAGCTATGTGTTGTGTAGTATCAATTATTTTAACAGAAGGTGGTAATATGATATCTTGAGCAGTTACATTTCTAGGTCCAACAATATAGATAGAAGCTTCTCGGATTCCGTATGAATCACTTCTAAGTACAATTTCTTTTAGATTCATCAAAATGTCATGTACCGATTCTTTAATACCTATTATCGCGGAATATTCATGTTTTATGTTCTCCAATTTAACACGTGTGATACATGTTCCTTCTACTTCTGCAAGTAAAGCTCTTCGCATTGCGATGCCTATTGTATCGGCTCGACCTTTGCGGAGCGGAGATAGAGCAAAACGACCATAATGAAGACGCTTACTGTATGCTCTGGATTCCATGCACTTCCATCGTAGTGTCTGAATAGAGACTGAGATTTCATCTCGAATCATACCAAGATTATTTTTTTTTTCAGATTATTAAATCATTTCTTTCTCTTGAAATTCATTCAATTCTTACACACGTCTCTTTTTGGGAGGTCTACATCCATTATGTGGCATAGGGGTTACGTCACGTACAAAACTTAAAAGTATGCCACTTCTACGAATGGTTCGTAATGCTGTATCTCTCCCCCGGCCAGGACCACTTATCATAACTTCTACTCGTTCCATACCCCGATCCATTAATGTACGAATAACATTTTCTGCTGCAGTCTGGGCAGCAAATGGTGTACCTCTCCTTGTGCCTTTGAATCCACAGGCACCGGCGGAAGACCAAGAAAAAACTTGTCCCCGTACATCTGTAACAGTCACAATGGTATTGTTAAAACTTGCTCGAACGTGAATAACTCCTTTGAGTACTCGATGTTCATTCCTACGTGAACCAATTCTTCCTGTAGTTTTTGACATATTAATCATTATGAGTTCAGTTCGAAAAATGCATATCGAAATCTATTTTACCACTAGATCCGTTCATTTATATAGAGGAAGATTACCCCTGTTTTTGCTTATGTCTCGGATTGGAACAAATTATCATAACTCGTTTCCGCCTACGAATTGGTCGACATTTTCCACAAATTCTACGAATAGAAGCACGAATTTTCATATTTGTGACCCTCCAATTTGCTCATATTACATTTTGTTCTCTGAGAAAGAGAGTCCATTGAATCTATGATTCTCGATCCTCATCAGATGTTCAGTGATTCAATTGTTTGAAGATTTTTTGCTAAGTCTATATATTATACGTCCTTTGCTTAAATCATAAGCACTTAATTCGACCTTGACCCTATCTCCTGGTAGTATTCGTACGGAATTACGTCGAATTCTACCCGAAATATGAGTCAGAATCTGACATCCATTATCTGTCAGAACTCGAAACATACCGTTGGGGAGTGATTCAGTAACCAAACCTTCCGCATGGATCAGATTCTGTTTGTTCATTGAATCTCCTCCTCTTTTGATAAAAAAAAAATTGACTAACGTGCTTGGATGAAGATGAATGGTGTCTCGAACCAAACTTGCTCCGATTTTTCATACCATGGGGATATCTTACAGAATCAATATTTTTGGACAAAATTGATATCGATTACCATACATAACATAATATTTCTCCTCCAATTTTTTTTTGTCGAGCTTCTCGATCCGTCAGAATTCCTTGGGAAGTAGAAAGAATTACGATCCCCATTCCACCTAGAACTTTTGGAATTTCTCGATAATTTGAATAAATCCTCGAACCAGGTTTGCTGGTACGCTTTGACGTGGTTATATATGTCCTTTCCTTCCTTCTCCGATATTTTGAAGTCGATATAAAAAAAGATTTTTGGCCTTCCTGATGTTCCCTAACATTTTCTATAAAACCTTCTCGTAAAAGGATCCTTCCGATGTTCTTGGTAATATTAGTAGCTGTTACTCGAACCGTTCCTTTTCCTACCATGTCGGCGTTTCTTATAGAAGTAATTAGATTGGCAATAGTATCGTTACCCATGATGAACGAATTCTTAGGAATTCCTGGTCTCGATATAAAAGGCATGTTTTATTTTATTCGAAGAATATGCCTGAGGTTCAATGAATTTATCCATATACCATTTGATGAACTATCAGTAGAAGATCTCTACAAGATCTATCAGTATTTATAAGACTTCGGGAGCCAATGAAACTATTTTTGTGAAATTCAATTGTCTCAATTCCTGAGGAACCGGACCAAAAACTCGAGTTCCTTTTGGATTTCCTTCCTGATCAATGACAACTGCTGCATTGTCATCAGATCGTATCATCATTCCATTATCACGTTCAAGTTCTTTACAGGTGCGTATAACTACGGCTCTAACTACTTCTGATTTTTCCAGGGGCATGTTAGGTACTGCTTCTTTAATTATAGCAATGATAACATCACCTATATGAGCGCATTTACGATTACTTGCTCCTAGAACTCGAATACACATTATTTTTCGGGCTCCACTGTTATCCGCTATATTCAAATAAGTTTGAGACTGAATCATTTTTCCTCCAAAAGATTTGTTACCTCGGCGGATAACATGAAAAAAAAAGAATAAAAGGAAGAGTTCTTACGAATTAGTAATCTTCTTCCACCATAAAAAGCTCTTTTATTCTGTATTGGTTAAATTAAATAGTAACAAATTGAGTACGTATAGGCATTTTGTATGCAGCTATTCTAGCAGCTGCTCTAGCGACGGTTTCAGATACTCCGCCCATTTCATAAAGTATTCGACCTGGTCTGATTACAGATACCCAATATTCGGGAGATCCTTTCCCGGAACCCATACGTGTTTCCGCAGGTCTCATTGTAATAGGTTTGTCGGGAAATATACGTATCCATATTTTTCCGCCACGACGGGCATAACGAGTAATCGTTCTTCGTCCGGCTTCTATCTGCCCAGATGTGATCCAAGCCGGTTCAAGTGCTTGAAGAGCGAATCTACCGAAACAAATGCGATTGCCGCGATAAGATACTCCTTTCATTCTTCCTCTATGTTGTTTACGAAATTTTGTTCTTTTTGGGTTATAGTCGATGGTTTATAGTATTTTGATCCCATCTCTAATCCAGAACCGGACATGAAAGTTTCTTCTCATCCGGCTCCTTGTGAAAAATCTATGTAAAATTGGACAATGTGTAGTTAGTTATTAGTTATATATATATATATATAAATGAGTCTATATCTACGCATTACGCATATCGTAAATAGAATCTAATTTACGGGACGAATAACTTTTTTATTTCAATCCAATGAGACTCTTAATTAATAATTTCACAGGCGAATATTGACTCTTCTGGTATTTGCTCCATGGGGTCGACTTACTTATAGACTCCAATGAGATTAATTCGTTTTCGGTTTATTTCGCCATCCTATCCAATGGATGATTAAGATTCCTATATGATCTTATGCAGTCAGAGGTTCCATCGTTCCATAGCTTCTATCTAAATGCCTAGGTCTTCCCTCCGCAATGGAGCTTTCTTTTCATCTGTTACGGAATCAATTTCCTTAGTTTCCATCGACCCGAAGCTCTTTCTCCTTCATAAACTGAATCCCTTCAATTTTGTTTGAATAAATCAGGATGATTCTTATGCTTTATCACACTGCTTTTTGGAGGGTAATTAATGAACCATACAATATTGAAGAAGATTTAAATTCTCCTTCTTTTTTTTCTTTTTCCGCATAACCAAACACCTTTCTCGCTTCACGAAAGAGAAAAATCTCATTTTTTCTCTCGTGGAAGAAAGTCTTTACGAGGTGATAGTATCTACCCATAGTTATTGGATCTTGGCAATATGAAGCAATGAGTTAGTCTCTAGTTTCTTTATACCAGAGACCAATCCGTTCTTATTTCGAGTTCTCCATAACTCCGGAAAAGAATGAAAAGCTCGATTCCAACGAGTCGCACACTAAGCATAGCACGGTTCTTAAATGGGAAATCTAATTTCTATTCGATCTGATAGAATTGATGATCCATGATCGGGCAGATTAGGAAAAAAACCAATTCTAATATTCCTAATCCTCTAAAATCCAAATTTTGATCCCTAAAACTCCATAGATGGTTTGAACCGGATAATAACAATAATCAATCCTAGCTCGAATTGTCTGTAAGGGAACCCTACCTCCCCTGTCCCATTCGACCCGGGCAATTTCCTTTCCGTCGAGACGTCCTGCGATTTGGATCTGAATACCTTCTACATCTTCCCGTTCAGCCGGTTCAATAGCTTTCTTCATTGTTTTTCTGAATGAAACTCTATTCTCTAGTTGTAGGGCAATATACTCCGCAAGAATATTAGGTTTTCTATAGGGTTTCACAACTTTTTCTATAGCAATGTGAAGTTTTCGGTCCACAGAATCGAGCATATTTAGTACATCGTTTCTTAATTTTTCAATTCCTTGACCCCTACCTTTACCTTCTTTTAACAACAAGTTGGGAAATCCAATATAGATTTTGACCTGAATCAAATCGATCTTTCTGCGAATCTCTACACGTGCAATTCCTCCATAATTTGAGGAGCTCTTTATATGTGTTCGTACATAGTTTTCAATGCAAGTACGTATTTTTTGATCTTCTCGGAGATCTTTGGAATAATTCCTTTGTTGTGCGAACCAATGGGAACGATCATTTTGGGTTACACCCAGTCTAAAACCAAGTGGATTTATTTTCTGTGCCATACCTATCCTCTTTCTCGGGATTCTGACATAATAGGATCATTCGATCTGGAGATTTCTTCCAATACAATAGTTATATGACAAGTGGGTTTCTGTATTGGATAACCACGTCCCTGAGCTCTAGGTTGAACCCTTTTGAAAACAGCACCCTCATTCACTTCAACTCTACCAACGAGTAAATTGGCTTTGTTCAAACCCATATTGTGATTTGCATTTGCTGCCGCAGAATGAATTAATTGTGATATGGGATAACAGGCCCCATAAGGCATCAGTTCCAGTATCATAAGTGCTTGTCCATATGAACGACCACGAATTTGATTAATGACTCTACGTGCTTTATGAGCAGACATACGTATATTTCTCGCCAAAGCTCGTATCTCTGGACCTGAACTATTATTTCCCATTGACTTCACCCTCCCCAATGAATGACAAGTATCTCTCCAATTAACGACGAGATTTCTTATCGTTTCTCGCATGTCCCTGAAAAAGTAAAGTAGGTGCAAATTCCCCCAATTTATGGTTTACCATAAGATCTTTCACAAAAATGGGTAAATGTTCCCTCCCATTATGAACAGCAATTGTATGACCGATCATTGCAGGTACAATGACAGATGCCCGGGACCAGGTCACTATTATCTTCTTTTCTTCCTTTATGTTTAGATTTTTAATTTTCCTCAATGAATGATTAGCCACAAAAGGATTTTTTTTCATTGAACGTGCCATTATCAATTACCTTTCTTTCCTTTTTTTTTTTTATGGATATCCAACCATTCTTACTCACGTCGACGAAGGATTGAAGCATCACTGTATCTATTCCTCTTCCGACTTTTCTTTCCAAGCGCACTATAACCCCAGGGGGTCACGGGTTTTTTCCTTCCAATTGGGGTTCTTCCTTCCCCACCTCCATGAGGATGGTCTACAGGGTTCATAGCTACTCCTCTTACTTCAGAACGCTTACCCAACCAACGTTTAGCTCCAGCTTTACCAAAACTTCTATTTTTTGCATTGATATTACCCACTTGTCCAATTGTTGCTGAGCAGTTCTCAGATATTAAACGAACTTCTCCAGATGGTAATCTTAATGTGGCCGATCGATCTTCTTTTGCGATCAGTTCTGCTACAGCACCTGCCGCTCTAGCTAATTGTCCACCCTTTCCAAGTGTTATTTCTATGTTATGTATAGCCGTGCCTAAGGGCATATTGGTTGAAGTAGACTCTTATTCCGATGAATAAAAATCCCTTCCCAAACTGTACAAGCCTCTCTCAGGGCATACAGCTTTCTGGATGTATATGAGATGTCACCATATATATATTTAAATAGAATCGAGATGAGAAAGGGCATCTACTGTATTCTCTATGTCCCGATTCTCTACATCCTAAGTCTCTCTATTCCATCATCTGGCTTATATTCTTTATGTAGCATTCAGAATGAATGACTTTATCAAATTACGCTAATACTTTCGTATTTTATGGATAACGTAGGAGGCATATTAAACATCTTTTTCTCTTCTCTCTCTTTCAACTTTTATTCCTCTCCCCATCTTTTCCTTTTGGGAATTATTACCACTGTCCAGCTCCGAATCTGCCTCTGACCATCAGATCAAATGTGAGTAACTTGTCCTTTTTGATCCCATTTTGTTCATGCTTCGGACAAACAATCTGGTCCTCTCCATATTATCATATCTTCGGAACCAATGATCCGATATGAACAATTTTTGAATCCAATCACCTGCTGTAATTTATCCTCAGTTTCCCTTTGGGGTTCGTCCCGTAAAAGTATCCTAGTTGGATCAGTGATAGATTTATAGGTTTCGCTGTAAACCCAATCGGTTGCTTCCGATCACGTGAATTAATAATTCAAACCGCACTCAGAGGTAGGGCATTTCCTATTGATATAGGAGCTTTTGGACCAGAAAGAATAGTATCTCCAATCATGACCCCTCTGGGATGCAGAATATACATCTTATCACCATTCTTGTAGTACACCTTGCAAATGTATGCACTTCTATTAGGGTCGTATTCTATGGTTACAATTTCTCCCGATATGTTTTCCTTATCCCGTCGAGAATCAATTTGACGATACAAACGCTTGTGACCTCCGCCCCTGTGTCTTGCGGTAATAATTCCTCTTCCATTACGACCTTTCCCACAATGATGCTGTCCAGAGGTCAATTTCTTCTGCGGGTCAAATTGCACTCTTCCATCGAAATCTGATACGGATCTGCGTGTGTCCGGAGTGAAAATTCTATATGAACGAATGGCCATTTAGTTTCAATTTGAAAATCTTATTGTTCTGAAAAGAGTGGAATAGAATCACCGGTTTTAAGTGTAATAATCATACGTTTACAACGTATTGGATGTCCTATCATTGACCCTCTCTTTCCTCCTTTTTCAGGGAGGCGATAACTGTTCATAGCTATTACTTTAACATCGAAGAAATGCTCAATCCAATTTTTTATCTTTGTTTTGTTCGACTGCGAATCGACGTTAAAAGTGTATTGATTCCTTTCTAATAGACGAATACTTTTCTCTGTAAGTACTGGATATTTCACCCCATCCATAAATTTTTCTCCCTCCTTTCGTTTTTTTCTATCTTTTCTTCTTTTTACCTTTTTTTTTTTTCCATAATGCCTGTAGCTATTATATAAAATAATATACCAATTTAATGATACATATATATCATAGGTTCGTTATGGAAGTTATGCACGAACGTAATGCTCACAACTTTCCTCTGGATCTAGCCGCTGTTGAATCTATTTCAATAAGCGGATAATACTCCGATAGATTGTTACCGTATATTGATTAGAATACAAAACCTTTCATTTCATTTTATGGAAAGGTTTTGTATTCTTCAAATATTTGTTGTTATTCCTCATCCTTTTTCCCATTCCATTATTTATGGAATGGATATATGTGCAGTTCCTCTGCATCCAGCAGGAATTGAACCCGCGAGTTCGCCAATTATGAGTTGGGTGCTTTAACCATTCAGCCATGGATGCTGGATAAAGATCATAAACATACTCATTAATATGGAGTATAGACTCGGATCTGAAATTGGGTAGTTCGGGACCCACATTCTCTCATATTTGATTCATGTCAAGTATTATCATAGGTTCGCGATCCGACTCCAATCGTTATGGTCCGGTATCAAGATCTGGTCCTGGACGAGCTGATCCGATTGTTGAGATTGATTATACGAAAAAATGCCCGAACCAAAATATGTTGTTGTCGTGGGAGCATGTACTATTACAGAGGAATGTTTGGTACAGATTCTTATAGTACCGTTCGCGGAGTAGATAAGTTAATTCCTGTGGTGGATGTCCATTCGCCGGGTTGCCCACTTGAACTTATAGATGTGCTATAATGAAACTTCGTGAAAGAAAAGATAGCTCGATGGATATATGAGGACCGAGCCCCAACAAGGAAAGAATCAAATATTTTATTGACGCATCAGAAATGATGTATCACGCACACACGATGTACGAGAACCAAAAGGAGGATCCGATTTCTTTTATACTCTTTTATACTATAGCTTATAATAGAATCTATTCCCACCATCAAATCTTGTCCTCCGAGTTCTCGATCCTACTTTATGTGGAGTATCGTGCTCCAATTGGAACGGACAGGGAGGGACAATATGAGCAAAGAAGAGGGAGAGAACAGAATTGATTCATCTATCTATTTTAATCGGGGTGTATCCGTATCTACATATAGATACGTATCTGTCAATATGAATGTACCCATATCCATATAGATAGAAGAGATAGATGGATATGGATACATGGCATGGATATTTACATCTTGCCAGGAACCAGATTTGAACTGGTGGCACGAGGATTTTCAGTCCTCTGCTCTACCAACTGAGCTATCCCGGCTCTTTCCTGTGGATCATCCTGGTACAGGGTTTTAACTTGTGTCAACTAAAAATAAAGAAGAAAAGGATTTTTCCCAGTTTTTAGAATTATCTTTATTATTTTCGATCTGGAAGTAACTAATATGAGAAAAAAATGGACTGCGATCAAATAATTTCCAAATGATCTCATCTATGTGGATCATATATCACAAATAGTGAGGTGAGTGAAAGAAGAAAGAAGTGAGAATGAATTAAAACTAACGGAATTGGATAAAATGGATCAGTCGTTCGGGAACGAACCTGAGTGGGGATAGAGGGACTTGAACCCTCACGGTCTATAAAGCCAACGGATTTTCCTCCTACTGCAATTTGCATTGTTGTTGACATTGACACGTAGAATTGGACTCTATCTTTATCCTCGTCCAATAATTTATTCCAAAAACTGATTCAACTCCCTATCTAGAGTAGAGAAAGTTCATAATTGGATTACTTAATGTCAAATCATTACTTCAACTCAAATCTGGCATTTCTCTTACAAATCAAATGCTTGAAACGATTCAAGTTCTGATCGCGAGTGTTGTTTTATTTTATACAACATTCCCACTTTCGAGGTGTAAATAACGCGTTCTATAAATAGAGTATTGGACCCCAAATGAAATTCATTCGTTAGAATAGCTTCCATTGAGTCTCTGCACCTATCCCCTTCCTATCCTAGGAAAGAAACCATTGTCTCTATGAACCGGATTTGGCTCAGGATTACCCATTCAAAATATCCCGGGGTTCCCTGAATTTGGAAGCTATCACTTGGTAGGTTTCCATACCAAGGCTCAATTCGATCAAGTCCGTAGCGTCTACCAATTCCGCCATATCCCCTTCTCGGAGAACGAGATCATACCTTAATATCATCTCCTATTTCCCCTCTCTCACCATCTTTATCTCTACTCCAATCGAATATGACGACCGGGAATCATTATATTATTTCTGCATTTGAAATGCAATGTTATTATACTCTTCTAGTCGATTTGGAATAGTGAGTAAAACGATCGTTTATATAAATTGACCCTTCCTTACTTCCCTTTTGTTTCCTTTGAATCTACATTCAGGTTATGTTCCGTTTGTAATTGTAAATTGGATTGCGTCATTGAGTCTGATTCGCACTATAATTGTTAGGATTCCAAAAGAATATACGGATCTCACGCCAATGAAATGAGGAGTTATATTCCATTGAGCCTGCTTAGCTCAGAGGTTAGAGCATCGCACTTGTAATGCGATGGTCATCGGTTCGATCCCGATAGCTGGCTCTTTTCCGTTCCTCTCATTCCCATAATCCACAAAGTTTAGGATCAAGATGGAATGGAGAATAAATACTCTTCCGATCGTTCGTCGGGTCCGTCATGCCAGGATCACTTACTCCCAACTTAGAGAAAGATCTTCGTTCCCCATAGAAAATAATTCCAGTAGTTGTACGGGTTATACTATTCTTTCTTCTTTCCAGCACTATTTGTTAATTGAATAAGGAGTTTATATGTCCCGTTATCGGGGACCTCGTTTAAAAATAATACGTCGTCTGAAAACTTTACCAGGGCTCACTAGTAAAAGACCCAAATCCAGAAATGATTCTATAAACCGCAGGAAAATCTCTCAATATCGTATCCGGCCAGAAGAGAAACAGAAATTGCGTTTTAATTACGGACTAACGGAGCGACAATTACTGAAATATGTTCGTATAGCTAGAAGAGCCAAGGGATCAACGGGCCAGGTCCTATTGCAATTACTTGAAATGCGTTCGGATAATATTATTTTTCGATTGGGTATGGCTCCCACCATTCCCGGAGCTAGACAATTAGTTAATCATGGACATATCCGGGTCAATGACCATATGGTTGATATACCAAGTTACCCTTGCAAACCCCAAGATGTGATTACTATAAGAGATCAACAAAGATTGAGAGCTATCATTAGGAAGAATATAGATCTGTTCCAGAGGGATAAATTGCCAAAGCATTTGACTTTTAATTCGTTACAATATAAAGGATTCATCAATCAAATAATAGATAGTAAATGGATCAGTTTGAAGATTAATGAATTGCTGGTCGTAGAGTATTATTCCCGTCAAGCTTGAATCGAGAATGAAATGGAGGGGTTGGGTTGCTGGACATCTGGAAATTATGTTCTTACCCCTTCTTTCTCCCCTCCCCGAAGGGGACATTTTATTATCCTTCCGTACGTTACCGTTACATTAGAATCTTGTTCGATACTTTTATTGCTTCTTAAAATGGTCTTTACCTTTCCCATACCATGAACCAATGTTTGTTCTATTTTCTATATCACAAATAGAAGGAGATTGATCCCGGAATTAGGAGATCGTCTTATTGGGATTCAATAGATTGGAAAAACGATGGATGAAAAGAAAATAGTAGGGCGAAAATACGGAAAGAGAGGGATTCGAACCCTCGGTAAGCAGAAGCCTACATAGCAGTTCCAATGCTACGCCTTGAACCGCTCGGCCATCTTTCCTATGAGATCTCTTCTAATAAATAAAATTAGTGAATAACAAGACGAATTATTTTTGTTCAGGTACGATCAGTTCGATTTTTTGGAAATAAATAGATAATAAATAAAGTAATGATTCAATCCCTCCCGGAAAGACGAAAAGACATTTTCTCAAACTTCCTCCTATTTAAGGAAATATTAAATAATCCTTGTTGATCTGACGATCTTATTCGGATTGCCCAATCAATAATTTGAGACAGATTAACAGATCCATTCCATATTATGATAATATATGGATCTGTAGTGATCGTCTTATCAATTGTATAAGAATTAATTCTTTGGCAATGATCCTGTGTCAGGATGACCATATTTTTCTCGATATTCCTTTATCTATATGGATATGCGCACACAATTGCTGGGTGGGCATTTCATTCTCATTATGCAATGCTCGATCGTTTAACTCTTTCTTTGTTCGGATCATGATCGAACTGGACTTCTCGAGTTCACCAAATCTAGTATTCTTTCAATACAAATATTTTTTTTTTTCCCATTATTATTATTCAATATAACTAATGAACAATTATTCCAAATATTCCCTATCTATTCTCATTTTAAAGAATCAATTGGAATAGATAGAATGAAAACATATTTACGATTGTAAGGAAATCCATTTTATGGTATTGTGCACCAGAAAAAATTTCGTTCATGGAATCATTTGCGTAAGGGAATGAAGGAAATTATAAAATCTGTAATTGACTATGCCTAGATCTCAGAGAAATGACAATTTTATCGATAAGACCTTTACAATTGTAGCGGATATCTTATTGCGAATAATCCCGATGGCTCCGGGGGAGAAAGAGGCATTTACCTATTACAGAGATGGTGTGATTTGATATTTTTTCCGTTCTTCCCCTTTTGGGAAAGAAAAGGTATTCGGGAATCCAAATTGGGTCAAAGAAAACTTACGCTCAGTGAAGGTGAGTTCTGGAAATAGAACAATTCCTTCTGTCGTGTATCCCCGATCAATGCAGCCTTAGATGCTTTCATCTCCTGAGGATTTTAGTACCGAGCGAAAGGTTACACCTATGCAATAGGCCTTGCTTGTATAGTGGAACCTATCTGATAGGTGTGCATGGGGGGAGAGAGCACTACGTATGGAAATCGACAACAAAAAAGCTCCGTTATAGCCCATATGCATTACCCTTTTCCGAGGGGTAGTGAGAATGGTTGGGACAACAAACATCCATCTCGTTTGTACTTCGGATACCCCTATCATTGAACCATCGGAGATTGTTGAAGTGACTAATCCCCGGAGAATAAAGGGTGTTAAGAACAAAGAAATTGTTAAAGGTTCCATTCCTAGTACTGAGATCCTTGGTGTTTGGAAAAGAATCTTTGCAAGAAGGATGGCTAGAGATTCATTGGAAATACACTAGCCCCTGTTAATTCGTAATATTGGGTCATAATATTTTTCTTTTTTTTTTTTCAATTCCACGGATTACTCCCCGTATTACGTACTGTAAACAAAGGAGGAGCCGTATGAGGTGTGAATCTCATGTACGGTTTTGAAGCGGAGATCATTTCAATGGAATGAACGACCGTAACGGATGTCAGCTCAATCGGAAGGGGAATATGCGGAAGCTTTACAAAATTATTATGAAGCTATGCGACCGGAAACTGACCCTTATGATCGAAGTTATATACTATATAATATAGGTCTTGTCCATACAAGTAATGGGGAACATACGAAGGCCTTGGAATATTATTTCCAGGCATTAGAACGGAACCCATCCTTACCACAAGCTCTTAATAATACGGCCTTGATCTGTCATTACGTGCGGCTATCTGTACCATAGAATAACTTAGTTAATTACTACTACGGGTAAGGACAAAAGAAAAGGCTTTCTACATATGCACCGTCCCAAGTAACGGTTTTTATCAGCTGTAGAAAAAAGGACATCTCTCATAGGAGCCCGAATATGAATAGATAGATAAAGCCTACGTATTCCATGGATAAAAAATTAAATTGATGATGGAAGCACCATAAAGATCAATTATTGAAAGAAGGTTCGGGCTGATACGATCAAATCTGCTCATTGACAAGAATTGGAAATCAACTTATGTAATAGAGTTGATCTACTAAGCTATTGAGCAGCGGTGTAGCATCAGATCCTAAAGATGTGAAGTACTCCAGACGGAAAGTACTCTTCAAAAATTCTATACGGAACTGAGATAGTTACCTTGCAAAAAGACTTTGATTTAGATGATCAACCTGAAGTATATCTCTTCCTATACTTCATCTTTTTGAGGGTAGGAGAAAAGATAGAACCTGATCATTTAATTGATTGCAAGTGAAATCAGAAACTCATGTCATTTACTTTTTCTAGTCCTTTGGTTAATCTGAACTCCCAATGAATCATCTCCAATCCAATAATATTTTGGAAATTTGGGTAGAGGACTAAAGAATAGTTGATTGAGCCGTATGAGGTAGGAAACTCTCAAGTACGGTTCTAAGGGAAGAAAACTTTTCCAAGTTGACCTATCCCGACCGAGGAGAACAGGCCATTCGACAGGGAGATCCTGAAACTGCGGAGGCTTGGTTCGATCAAGCTGCTGAGTATTGGGAACAAGCTATAGCACTTGCTCCGGGCAATTACATCGAAGCACAAAATTGGTTAAAGATTACAGGACGCTTTGGAGGATGAGAATTTATATTCTAAGTAAATCGTTTATGGGGAAATAATTTTCATTATTGAATATCTTATTTTCTCGGAATCAATGGAATTCTTCCAGAATATTCCCCAAAATTAGATTCTATTCCGTCGGCATCTCATAGGAATATATTGACAATGGGCATCTCATAGAAATATATTGACAATATAAAAACGGATACCTTTTCCGGACTGGTTCTGGATTGTTAATGGATCTTCTTAATAGGGGTAAAATCCATAATTTCTTTCATTAATGATCCATGAAAAAAGATTTATAACGGCTGGATTGTCTTTTTTTATATGGGACATATGGAGGAGTATCAATGAATAGATGAATAAATCAATATATATATATTGATTTATTCATCTAGAAACATTGTAATAATCACCGAAAAACGCTTTTTCCGTTCGTAACAGTCCATGGTCCATTAAGCACCTCAGAGATATGTCATAATGAACATGAACACTTGCCTCAGATGGATTCCCGTATCATAATAAATAGATAAATGGATAAATATCTATCGATTTATTATGTAATAATCACCGAAAAACGCTTTTTCCGGTCGTAACAGTCTACGGTCCATTAAGCACCTCGGAGATATGTCATAATGAACATGAACACCTGCCTTAGATTGACTCCCGTATCATAGTCGCTCCAGTCATAAACTAGAAAATAAGGGGAGAAACGAGTTGAGATATCTCTCTCGTAAGTTAACTAATTACTATTGGCAGGTTTCTTCTTATTTATATCCCATCTGGAAAGAGGAGAACTAAATGATCAATCGTTTACTAGAACAATTTGAACAACTAGACGTAAAGGCCGAAGTAGATAGGGATCCTGTAAAAACCTCTTTTGAAAAATGGGCCAAACCTGGGCATTTCTCAAAGACGCTAGCTAAGGGCCCTGATACTACCACTTGGATCTGGAACTTACATGCTGATGCTCACGATTTTGATAGTCATACCAATGATTTGGAAGATATTTCTCGCAAAATATTTAGCGCTCATTTTGGTCAACTAGCCATCATCTTTATTTGGCTAAGTGGGATGTACTATCATGGCGCTCGTTTCTCTAATTATGAAGCATGGCTGAGTGATCCCACTCACATAAAACCCAGTGCCCAAATAGTTTGGCCAATAGTAGGTCAAGAAATATTGAATGGGGATGTAGGTGGAGGTTTTCGAGGGATACAAATAACGTCTGGGTTCTTCCAGCTTTGGCGAGCATCTGGAATAACCAATGAATTACAACTTTACTGCACTGCAATTGGTGCATTGATCTTTGCAGCGTTAATGCTTTTTGCTGGTTGGTTTCATTATCATAAAGCTGCCCCAAAATTGTCTTGGTTCCAAGAAGTAGAATCCATGTTGAACCATCATTTAGCAGGGTTACTAGGACTTGGGTCTCTAGCTTGGGCAGGACACCAAATACACGTCTCTTTACCCATTAACCAACTTCTAGACGCTGGAGTGGATCCTAAAGAGATACCACTTCCTCATGAATTTGTTTTCAATTCCGATCTTATGGCTCAATTTTATCCCAGTTTTGCTAAGGGAGTGATCCCATTTTTCACCCTGAATTGGTCAGAATATTCAGACTTTTTGACTTTTCGTGGAGGATTAAATCCAGTAACGGGGGGTCTGTGGCTGACCGATACTGCGCATCATCATTTGGCTATTGCAGTTCTTTTCCTGATAGCCGGTCATATGTATAGGACCAATTGGAACATGGGCCATTACCTCAAAGTAATTTTAGAAGCTCATAAAGGTCCATTTACGGGGGAGGGCCATAAAGGTCTTTACGAGATTTTAACTACCTCATGGCATGCTCAATTAGCTATTAACCTAGCTCTTTTAGGATCTTTAACTATTATCGTAGCTCACCACATGTATGCGATGCCCCCCTATCCATACCTAGCTATTGACTATGGTACCCAACTCTCTCTGTTTACACATCATATGTGGATTGGTGGGTTTATCATAGTTGGCGCTGCTGCACATGCAGCGATTTTTATGGTAAGAGACTATGACCCAACTACTCAATACAACAATTTATTAGATCGTGTTCTTAGACATCGTGATGCAATTATATCACATCTCAACTGGGTATGTATATTCTTAGGCTTCCATAGTTTTGGTCTTTATATTCATAATGATACTATGAGCGCTCTGGGACGTCCTCAAGATATGTTCTCAGATACTGCTATACAATTACAACCTATCTTTGCTCAATGGATACAAAACACTCATGCTTCAGCACCCGGTTTAACAGCTCCTGGTGCAACAGCGAGTACCAGCTTAACCTGGGGAGGTGGTGATTTAGTGACAGTAGGTTCCAAGGTGGCTTTGTTACCAATTCCATTGGGAACCGCAGATTTTTTGGTACATCACATTCATGCATTTACTATCCATGTGACTGTTTTAATCCTACTTAAAGGTGTTCTATTTGCCCGTAGCTCCCGTTTAATACCCGATAAAGCGAATCTTGGTTTTCGCTTTCCTTGCGATGGACCTGGGAGAGGAGGAACATGTCAAGTATCTGCCTGGGATCATGTTTTCCTTGGTTTATTCTGGATGTACAATGCAATTTCGGTAGTCATATTCCATTTCAGCTGGAAAATGCAGTCCGATGTTTGGGGTAGTATAAGTGATCAGGGAGTGGTAACTCATATCACGGGAGGAAACTTTGCACAGAGTTCTATTACGATTAACGGGTGGCTCCGTGACTTTCTATGGGCACAAGCCTCTCAAGTGATCCAATCTTATGGTTCTTCATTATCTGCATATGGTCTTTTATTTTTAGGTGCTCATTTTGTTTGGGCCTTTAGTTTAATGTTCTTATTCAGCGGCCGTGGGTACTGGCAAGAACTCATTGAATCTATCGTTTGGGCCCATAACAAATTGAAGGTTGCTCCTGCTATCCAGCCCAGAGCCTTGAGCATTGTACAGGGACGTGCTGTAGGAGTAGCTCATTACCTTCTGGGTGGAATCGTCACAACATGGGCGTTCTTCCTGGCAAGAATTATTGCAGTAGGATAATGGTTAGGAGGATTTGAAAAGCATTATGGCATCAAGATTTCCAAAGTTCAGCCAAGGTTTGGCCCAGGACCCAACTACTCGTCGTATTTGGTTCGGTATTGCAACCGCACATGACTTCGAGAGTCATGATGATATTACCGAAGAACGCCTTTATCATAAAATTTTTGCTTCCCACTTTGGTCAATTGGCAATAATATTTCTGTGGACCTCTGGTAATTTGTTCCATGTGGCTTGGCAAGGCAATTTTGAAGCATGGGTACGCGATCCCTTACATGTAAGACCCATTGCTCATGCAATTTGGGATCCTCATTTTGGTCAACCAGCTATAGAAGCCTTTACCCGAGGAGGTGCTCCCGGTCCGGTCAATATTGCTTATTCCGGTGTTTATCAGTGGTGGTATACAATCGGCTTACGCACTAACGAAGATCTTTATGCCGGAGCTCTTTTCTTGCTCTTTTTTTCTGCCATCTTTTTAATAGCGGGTAGGTTACATTTACAACCTAAATGGAGACCAAGTGTTGCATGGTTCAAAAATGCCGAATCCCGTCTAAATCATCATTTGTCAGGACTCTTCGGAGTAAGTTCTCTAGCTTGGACAGGGCATTTAGTTCATGTCGCTATTCCTGAATCAAGGGGGGTGCACGTCAGATGGGATAATTTTTTGGATGTATTACCGCATCCCCAAGGGTTAGGACCGTTTTTCGCGGGTCAGTGGAATGTTTATGCTCAAGATCCTGATTCCAGTAGTCACTTATTCGGTACCTACCAAGGAGCGGGAACTGCTATTCTAACTCTTCTCGGAGGATTCCATCCACAGACTCAAAGTTTATGGCTGACTGATATGGCTCATCATCATTTAGCTATTGCAGTTATTTTCCTGATAGCCGGTCATATGTATAGAACCAACTTTGGGATTGGTCACAGTATAGAAGATATTTTGGAGGCACATGTTCCTCCAGGAGGCCGCTTAGGACGCGGACATAAGGGTCTTTATAACACAATCAATAATTCTCTTCATTTTCAATTGGGTCTTGCTTTAGCTTCTTTGGGGGTTATCACTTCCTTGGTAGCTCAACACATGTATTCTTTACCCGCTTATGCATTCATAGCACAAGACTTCACCACCCAAGCTGCATTATATACTCATCATCAATACATTGCCGGGTTCATTATGACAGGGGCCTTTGCTCATGGAGCTATATTCCTCATTAGGGATTATAATCCGGAACAAAATAAGGATAATGTTTTGGCGAGAATGTTGGAGCATAAGGAAGCTATAATATCTCATCTTAGTTGGGTTAGTTTATTACTAGGTTTCCATACTTTGGGACTTTATGTTCATAATGATGTTATGCTTGCTTTCGGTACTCCAGAAAAACAAATCTTGATCGAGCCCATATTTGCTCAGTGGATACAATCTGCTCATGGTAAGACCTTATATGGTTTCGATGTACTCCTATCTTCGACAAGTGGTCCAGCATTCGAGGCAAGTAAGAGCATATGGTTACCCGGTTGGTTAAATGCTATTAATGATGATAAGAATTCATTGTTCTTAACCATCGGTCCTGGAGACTTTTTGGTTCATCATGCTATTGCTCTAGGTTTGCATACAACTACATTGATCCTAGTTAAAGGTGCTTTGGATGCGCGTGGTTCCAAGCTAATGCCAGATAAGAAAGATTTTGGTTATAGTTTTCCTTGCGATGGTCCGGGACGGGGTGGTACTTGCGATATCTCGGCCTGGGATGCTTTTTATTTGGCAGTTTTCTGGATGTTGAATACTATTGGATGGGTTACTTTCTATTGGCATTGGAAGCATATAACGTTATGGCAGGGTAATGTAGCGCAATTTAATGAGTCTTCCACTTATTTAATGGGATGGTTAAGAGATTATCTATGGTTAAATTCTTCACAACTTATTAATGGATACAATCCTTTCGGTATGAACAGTTTATCTGTTTGGGCGTGGATGTTCTTATTCGGGCATCTTGTTTGGGCTACTGGATTTATGTTCTTGATTTCCTGGCGTGGATATTGGCAGGAATTGATCGAAACTCTTGCATGGGCCCATGAACGCACACCTTTGGCTAATTTAGTTCGATGGAGAGACAAGCCAGTAGCTCTTTCCATTGTTCAAGCACGATTAGTTGGATTAGCTCACTTTTCCGTAGGTTATATATTTACTTATGCAGCTTTTTTAATTGCCTCTACATCAGGTAAATTTGGTTAATTTTTCTTCATAAATATAAATTTCATCAGTGAATAAGATGGTATTGTATCAATGACACTACCCACAGAGAAAAAGTAATCAACGTAATATTTCTCCATCTAAAATCTGATCTATATTTTGATTCTTGGTAGGTAATAGTACCGACTGAACTATTATGGCGAGAAAGAGTCTCATTCAGAGAGAAAAGAAAAGAAAAGCACTGGAACGAAAATATAATTTGATTCGTAAATCTTTGGAGGAAGAAAGCAAAGTTTCATCATTGGATGACAAATGGGAAATTAATAGAAAATTGCAATCTTCACCACGTAATAGTGCGCCTACACGTCTTCATCGACGTTGTTCTTCGACTGGAAGACCTAGAGCCAACTATCGAGACTTTGGATTGTCCGGACACGTACTCCGTGAGATGGCCCACGCATGTTTATTGCCCGGGATAAAAAAATCGAGTTGGTAGGAAAAAGAAAAAAGTTATTGAAGTTTATTGTGATAATAGTACCCCTATCCCTATATAGGGATAGGGGTACTATATCCCATGATTGTTTGATGTACCCATTCTGTATATGATATAAGAAATCAATGGTGCGGAGTAGAGTAGTCTGGTAGCTCGCAAGGCTCATAACCTTGAGGTCACGGGTTCAAATCCTGTCTCCGCCAGACCAGAACATAAGAAGTATTTTGGTCCGGAAAGGATTACTCCCTCACTTTATAAAGGATAAAGGATTACTCTCTATCACTTTTTTCTTTTTTTAATTTAATGAAAAGTGAGGAAAAGATACGATCAATACATAAACTATTCATTTTCATATTCCATGTGACGGGCGGGTAGCGGGGATCGAACCCGCATCTTCTCCTTGGCAAGGAGAAATTTTACCATTCAACCATACCCGCATTTTATTCGTTATGAATATATATATTCATAACGAATAAAATTGTAACATAATATGGAAAATACATATATGTTCAATCCCATTCGTAAGTAGATACCATTTCTTAATGGTCAATTTATTCATTCAATTACGAAAAACCCCTCCCTTGAGCACCTTCATTTGGTTCCTTGGGCCTTAAGGGAAAAGGTCCTTAATAATAACTATAAAGCCCTCTGGGAGGGGGGGGGGGGGGAGGAGTTTTAACCTAAAAAACCTAGAACAGATCTAAGATATGAAAGAATTAAGGATACCTACAAAAAGGACTGATCCGATCCATAATGATACACCCGAAAATACAACATTTTTGCTACTTGACCAACCATCAGGAGAGGCAAGTGCAACAGGTACACCAATCACTAGTAAAAATGAAATAGCAATTAATGCAAACACAGCCGATTGGAAAGCAATAGTCATGGTTGTGATCTTACAAGCTCCCAACAGATTGAATAGACTATACCATCCGATCCCCAATTTTCAATTCTGATAAAATGCACTACGAAAAGGATTTGACCAGAAATTGATCGAGCTTTTCAAACTTTTTAAAAATTCTATTTGAGTGTGAGAGGAGAGGGAAATTCATTTCTTTTTTCCATTCCATATGATCATGATAAATAATCATATGTCACAGGTATGGTTGGTCTCGGCCCGACCTTATGATTATAGTTAGGTATTATATGAAGGAGTAGAATAGAAGTTGTTTCCGGGAGAGATGGCCGAGTGGTTAATGGCTCCGGTCTTGAAAACCGGTATAGTAAAAAAACTATCGAGGGTTCGAATCCCTCTCTCTCCTGCTTTTTTTTAACAATAACATTTATTAGTCCGGTCCAGTACAAAAAAAGAGAATAGCTCGGCTATATCCAGCCGAGCTACAAGGATCCAGTTGGAAAGAGAGTATTTTAAAATACTCCTATCCCACCGATATGGGAGATGGATGTAATGAAATAGAATCGATTTCTCTTCCATCTGGTTCGATTTCTTGTTTCAGTTAAGAGGAGTCATGGAAAGGACAGGTTCGAAATCACGATCAATTCCTTTCTCAAATCCTGCTGCAGCTGCACGGGCCCTTCCCGCATGCCACAAATGACCTACGAATAAGAAAAATCCTAGAACAAAATGGGAGGTGGATAACCAACTTCGGGGAGAGACATAATTCACCGCATTGATTTCGGTAGCTACACCACCCACAGAATTTGAAGAACCTAAAGGAGCATGAGTCATATATTCTGCCGAACGCCGTTCCTGCCAAGGCTGTATGTCCTTTCTCAACTTGCTCAGGTCCAAACCATTAGGGCCCCTTAGGGGTTCCAACCAGGGAGCACGGAGATCCCAAAAACGCATCGTTTCCCCTCCAAAGATAATTTCTCCAGTTGGAGAACGCATAAGGTATTTACCTAAACCAGTAGGTCCTTGGGCAGACCCCACACTAGCTCCAAGACGTTGGTCTCTAACTAGAAAAGTAAACGCTTGAGCTTGAGAGGCTTCTGGGCCGGTGGGCCCATAGAATTCACTGGGATAAGCTGTGTTGTTGAACCAAACGAAACAACAAGCAATAAAACCAAAGACAGATAGAGCCGCTAAACTATAGGACAAATAAGCTTCTCCGGACCAGACAAATGCACGGCGAGCCCATGCAAAAGGTTTGGTTAAAATATGCCAGATACCACCGAAGATACAAATGGAACCTAACCATACATGTCCTCCAATTACATCTTCTAGATTATCCACGCTAACGATCCATCCCTCTCCTCCGAAAGGAGATTTCAGTAAATAACCAAATATAGCACTTGGGTTAAGAGTCGGGTTCGTAATTTTTCTTACATCTCCACCGCCGGGAGCCCAGGTATCATATACACCTCCAAAATACAAAGCCTTGAGCACTGGAAGAAAAGCACCAACACCTAGCAAGATTAGGTGAATACCCAAAATTGTGGTCATTTTGTTTCTATCTTTCCATACATAGCCAAAGAATGGAAAAGATTCTTCTAAAGTTTCGGGTCCTATAAGTGCATGATAAATACCACCAAAACCTAAAACCGCAGAAGAAATTAAGTGAAGTACCCCAGATACAAAATATGGAAAAGTGTCTACGATTTCCCCACCAGGACCAACTCCCCATCCTAGAGTAGCTAGATGGGGAAGTAAAATCAATCCTTGTTCATACATAGGTTTTTCCGGTACGAAATGAGCCACTTCGAATAGGTTCATTGCTCCGGCCCAGAATACAATTAATCCGGCATGAGCCACGTGAGCCCCAAGCAATTTACCAGACAAATTTATAAGTCGGGCATTACCGGCCCACCAAG